TTGAACGAGAAGCCGTATGAAATGAAAATATCAAGTACGGTTTTGTAAAGTGACAATTTAGGTAACTTATTTGTCAACTTTTCCACTACAACACCAAAAAAACCAAACTCTGCCTTACGAAAAATAGCTCGAGTTAGACTAACCTCTGGATTTGAAATTACTGCATATATTCCAGGTATTGGCCATAATTTGCAAGAACATTCAGTTGTTTTGGTAAGAGGAGGAAGGGTCAAAGATTTACCTGGTGTAAGATATCATATTATTAGAGGAACACTGGATGCTGTAGGAGTAAAAGATCGTCAACAAGGGCGTTCTAGTGCGTTGTATATTATAATCTATTAAAATGTATCATTTTAGATACCTAATTTATTGCTGATAATATGTAAAAAATAGCTAACCAGTGATTAAAATTTACATTTTAAAACGGAAAAAAAGCAGGCTATATGTATATAAAATAAAATAAAATATTATCTATATTATATACTATACAATATCTAGGGTTTTATTTATAGTTAAAATAAAAATTTAAGTTTTCCCTTACTTTTTAATTCAAAATAAAAAAAATTTTACTTTTTTAGAACAAGTTAAAATAAATAGCAAAAATAAAAAAATTTATTTTTATACAATATTTTTATAAATAAACCTAAGGATTTTTTATTTAACGATTATAAAATACAAGATTTCCAATAGTAAAACACTGGAAACGGATACTCAATTAAAAGTGAGTAAACATCAATAAAATTAAACGATGTAAAAAGCCGTATTCGTTGAAAATCGGATGTACGGTTTGGAGGGAGATAAAAAAATCCACCCTACAATATGGAGTAAAAAAGTCAAAATAAATTTAAAATAACTCTTAAATAAAAAAATTAACTTTAATTATTTATTATTATGTCACGTAAAAGTATTGCAGAAAAACAAGTTGCAAAACCTGATCCAATATATCGGAATCGATTAGTTAATATGTTAGTTAATCGTATTTTAAAAAATGGAAAAAAATCATTAGCTTATCGGATTCTTTATAAAGCTATGAAAAATATAAAACAAAAAACAAAAAAAAATCCATTATTTGTATTACGTCAAGCAGTTCGAAAAGTAACTCCTAACGTCACAGTCAAAGCAAGACGCATCGATGGATCCACTTATCAAGTTCCACTAGAAATTAAATCTACACAAGGAAAGGCATTAGCCATTCGTTGGCTATTAGGAGCCTCACGGAAACGCTCAGGTCAAAATATGGCTTTTAAACTTAGTTATGAATTAATTGACGCAGCCAGAGATAATGGAATTGCTATTCGTAAAAAAGAAGAAACTCATAAAATGGCAGAAGCTAATAGAGCTTTTGCTCATTTTCGTTAAATAAAAACGTATAAATTATAAAAAAACAATTTTTATTGTATTGAAATATGCTTTAATATTTTTTATTATTACAAATATTTCAATACAATAAAAATTGTTTTAGTTTTTTTTTATTATTTTAATTGTAAAACAATTTATTTTTTGGAAAATTTTTATGAAATTAGAACTTGATATGTTTTTTTTATATGGAAGTACTATTTTACCAGAATGTATTTTAATTTTTAGTTTATTAATTATTTTAATAATTGATTTAACATTTCCTAAAAAAGATACAATTTGGTTATATTTCATCTCCTTAACAAGTTTATTAATAAGCATAATAATATTGTTATTTCAATACAAAACAGATCCTATTATTAGTTTTTTAGGGTCATTTCAAACAGATAGTTTTAATAGAATTTTTCAGTCATTTATAGTATTTTGTTCCATTTTATGCATTCCTTTATCAATTGAATATATTAAATGTGCAAAAATGGCTATTCCTGAATTTTTAATATTTATATTAACAGCTACTGTCGGAGGAATGTTTTTGTGTGGAGCTAATGATTTAGTTACTATTTTTGTTTCGTTAGAATGCTTGAGTTTATGTTCTTATTTATTATGCGGTTATACAAAAAGAGATATTCGATCTAATGAAGCTGCTATTAAATATTTACTTATAGGTGGAACAAGTTCTTCGATTCTTGCTTATGGATTTTCTTGGTTATATGGTTTATCTGGGGGAGAAACTAACATACAAAAAATAACAAATGGTCTTTTAAATGCGGAAACGTATAACTCTTCCGGAACTTTTATTGCGTTTATTTGTATTCTCGTAGGACTTGCATTTAAACTTTCTTTAGTTCCATTTCATCAATGGACTCCTGATATTTATGAAGGAGTGCGATTCGTTAAAAAAATTATTTAATAAGTTTAATAAAAACTCAATAGATATATATATATATAAATATATTTTTTTTTCACACAAATTAAAATAGAATTTTTACAAAATAAAATAACGCAAAATTTCACCAATTAATTTTTATTTTTTAATAAAAATTATTAAAAAAGTTAATAAATATTACGGAGTATTTGAAAATTAATTAATAAATACTTTTTTTTATTTAGTTTTTATTCTTCAAAACCTAAAAGTGTAAAAACATAAGAATAGTAATAATAATAATATTAAAAATTCCTAAAATAAATTGAATTAATAACTATTGAGAACGAAAAAAAATTTCCTTGAAATAAACCATTGAAATAGAAGGATTCTTCGAAAAGTTTAAAAATTAATTTAATTTTTAATTATACATACACGAAGAAAGTTTTAAAAAATTGATTAATAAAATTTTTTATTACTTAGGAGCCGTGTGAATTGAAAATCTCATGCACGGTTTTGAATGAGAGAAAAAATAATTTTTTTTTTTCGACTCTAACTCACCCACCCCAGTCGTTGCTTTTCTTTCTGTTACTTCAAAAATAGCTGGATTAGCTTTAGCTACTAGAATTTTGAATATTTTATTCTCTTTTTCACCAAATGAATGGAAAATTTTTTTAGAAATTTTAGCTATTTTAAGTATGATTTTAGGAAATCTAGTTGCTATTACTCAAACAAGTATGAAACGAATGCTTGCTTATTCTTCAATAAGTCAAATTGGATATATTCTTATTGGATTAATAACAGGTGATCTAAAAGGGTACACTAGTATGACGATTTATGTTTTTTTCTACATTTTTATGAATTTAGGAACATTTGCTTGTATTATATTATATAGTTTACGTACAGGAACAGATAATATTCGTGATTATGCAGGTTTGTATATAAAAGATCCTTTATTAAGTTTTTCCTTAACATTATGTTTATTATCTTTAGGAGGACTTCCTCCTTTAACTGGCTTTTTTGGAAAATTATATTTATTTTGGTGTGGATGGCAATCAGGTTTTTATTTATTAGTTTTTATTGCATTAATTACAAGTGTAATTTCACTTTACTATTATTTAAAAATTATTAAATTAATTTTAACTAAAAAAAATAATGAAATAAATCCTTATATTCAAGCTTATATTATTACATCACCAACTTTTTTTTCTAAAAATCCTATTGAATTTGTTATGATTTTTTGTGTATTAGGATCTACTTTTTTAGGCATTATTATAAACCCTATTTTTTCTTTTTTTCAAGATAGTTTATCTTTAAGTGTTTTTTTTATTAAATAGAAATTTTTGTTTTTATTAAGGGTAATAAAACTTTATATATATATATATATATATATATATATATATATATATATATATATATATATATATATATATAGAGAAAGAAATTCTCTAATAATTAGAGCCTTGATGGTGAAATGGTAGACACGCGAGATTCAAAATTTCGTGCTTAAAGCATGGAGGTTCGAGTCCTCTTCAAGGCAATAAAATAAAATTATTTAGTTAAATTTTTTAGATAAATATTTTTTATGTTATACTATTCTATTGATAGTAAAGAAATTTATATATGTAAAACATATATTTTTTATGAACATTGATTAAATTGTATATTAAAATTTTAATTAAAAATTTAACCAAAATTATATATGACTGTCAAAAAACAGATTCATATTTTTATCAGATGATATTTTTAATATTTTTAAATAACCCTTAAAATAATATAATTATGGAAGTTAATATTTTAGCATTTATTGCTACGGCTTTGTTTATTTTAATTCCTACTGCTTTTTTACTTATTCTTTATGTACAAACAGCTAGTCAAAATAGTTAAATTTTTCAAAATTTGTTCTTAGAAAATTTATATTATTTAAATATTTATAAAAAGAAGAAAAAAATATAAAATTTATATTTTTTTCTTCTTTTTTTATTACTATTACAATTATTAAATTATTAAATAAGAAATGAATCATATGGAACTAGGACCTAGTACAATACTAGGCGTTGGATTAATTATAATAGGTCTATTTTTATATGCCCTTAAATTAAGGGAACCTTATGTTTCTAGAGGTGTGATTTAAAATGTACTTAAAAAATTTTCAACATATTTTGAATATATAATTAATATGAAACTTGAAAATTTTTTAAAAAATTAGAAAAACTTTATTGAAAAGTTTTATAAAACCTATGGTTAAAATATTTAAACATTTTTATGTTATTTCGAAAATATACTCTTTAAATGTAAAAAATAGGATTTTTGTTAAAATTTTTTTTTCTCTAGAGAAAAAACAACAACAACAACAACAACGAAATTTAATATGAACCTAAAGATTTTTTAAAATAGTACAAAAAATATAATTTTTTATAATTAACAAATTCTTAATTTTTTTTTGTTAATTATAAAAAAAAGACAATCCAAGACTTAAAAAAAATTACTTGGATTTAGAGGAAAAACCATGTTTTATGGTTTTTGTTTAAGCCATACAGAGTTGAAAATATCATATATGGTTTTCAAGGGGGGAAAAAGAATTATAAAATCTAAAACCTATCCTAATATTATGATTTTTTTTTTTCATGTATTGGATTATTATGTGGAGGAATTCTTTTTTTTCAGGGTTGGCGCTTAGATCCTATTCTTTTATTATCACAAATTTTATTAAGTGGAACAACTATTTTTTTTATTGCAGAAAGTCTTTATTTAAGAAAAAATCTCAATTTTGTAAAATCTAAAAAAAAATACATAAATTTAGCAAAAAAAAATATATATAAATACATTTATGAAAATTTTAAATTAAAAAAAAAATGGAATGAATTAAATTATACAAGACACATTTTTTACAAAAAAAAAAAGCATTGAATTTTTTGAATTCAATGCTTTTTTTAAAAAAACTTATATTTATAAACCACTTCGTCCCCATACAACAAGTGAAAGAGAAAAAGTAAAAATAACCATTAAAGCAGCCCAGGCTATATTAATAATATCCATTTAAAAATCCTTTATTTTGCATTTTTTTTTTAACTATCAAAAATTTTTTCTTTCTATATAATATATATATATCTATATATTATATAGATATCTATATAATATATAGAGATATATCTATATCTATATATATATATATATATATATATATATATATAAATATAGATAGAAATATATTTTTTTTAGATAATTTTTGATATTTTTTTGCTAATTAAAAAAATGAAAAATTAACTCGCTTTTTTTTTTTTATTGTTTTAATCTTATGATGGGTTGTCTATAATATAATAAATTAAAAAACATTTAAAAACGTATCAGGCTATAATACATAGAGCAGTACCAATTTGTTTTTTTAAATGACATAATAGACAATCCACAATTTCTATATTTTATTAATAAAGCGACACCCAGATTTGAACTGGGGATAAAGGATTTGCAGTCCTCTGCCTTACCACTTGGCCATGTCGCCTTTATTTTAATTAATTGTATAATACAATGTATTATTTTAAAATTCAAGGCATATTCAATATTTTTTATAACAAAATATATTCAATTTTTATTTCTAATAATTAATAAAATACACTCCAATAATAATTTAGAGGAAAATATGGAGATTTTTATACTCCCTGAATTTGGTAAAATACAATTTGAAGGATTTAATCGTTTTATAAATCAAGGTTTGAGTGAAGAACTTAGTAATTTTCCAATAATTGAAGATATAGATCAAGAATTCGAGTTTCAAATATTTGGTGAACAATATAAATTAGCAGAACCATTATTAAAAGAAAGAGATGCCGTCTATCAATCTATTACCTATTCATCCGACGTTTACGTACCAGCTCAATTAACACAAAAAAAAAAAGGAAAAATACAAAAACAAATAGTTTTTCTTGGAAGTATTCCTTTAATGAATTCTCAAGGTACTTTTGTTGTTAATGGAGTAGCTCGAGTTATAATTAATCAAATTTTACGAAGTCCCGGAATTTATTATAATTCAGAATTAGATCATAACGGAATTCCTATATATACTGGAACGTTAATTTCCAATTGGGGAGGAAGACTAAAATTAGAAATTGATGGAAAAACAAGAATATGGGCACGTATAAGTAAAAAAAGAAAAGTTTCTATTTTAGTTTTATTATTAGCTATGGGTTTAAATTTACAAAATATTTTAGACAGTGTTTGTTATCCTAAAATTTTTTTAGAGTTTATAAAAAAAAACACAAAAAAAGAATATCCGAATTCAACAGAAGACGCTATAGTGGAACTTTATAAACACCTATATTGCATAGGTGGAGATCTTTTTTTTTCTGAATCGATACGCAAAGAATTACAAAAAAAATTTTTTCAACAGAGATGTGAGTTAGGCAAAATTGGACGATTAAATTTAAACAAAAAATTAAATCTTAATGTACCTGAAAATGAAATTTTTGTATTACCACAAGATATTTTAGCAGCTGTTGATTATTTAATCAAATTAAAATTTGGAATAGGTACAATTGATGATATAGATCACTTAAAAAATCGACGTGTTTGTTCTGTAGCAGATTTATTACAAGATCAATTAAAATTAGCATTAAATCGTTTAGAAAATTCAGTTCTTTTTTTTTTTCGAGGAGCCACAAAACGAAAACGATTGCCGACTCCAAAAAGTTTAGTAACTTCAACTCCATTAATAATGACTTTTAAAGAATTTTTTGGTTCACATCCATTGTCTCAATTTTTAGATCAAACAAATCCATTAACTGAAATAGTTCATAAACGAAGATTAAGTTCTTTAGGACCTGGTGGATTAACAAGAAGAACCGCAAGTTTTCAAGTACGTGATATTCACGCTAGTCATTATGGAAGAATTTGTCCTATAGAAACATCTGAAGGAATGAATGCTGGACTAATAGCTTCATTAGCTATTCATGCAAAAATAAGTATTTTAGGGTGTTTAGAAAGTCCATTTTATAAAATATCTAAATTATCGAATTTAGAAGAAATTATTAACTTATCTGCTGCTGAAGATGAATACTATCGAATAGCTACTGGCAATTGTTTAGCATTAGATCAAAATAGTCAAGAAGAACAAATTACTCCTGCGCGCTATCGACAAGATTTTGTAGCTATTGCGTGGGAACAAGTTCACCTTCGAAGTATTTTTCCTTTACAATATTTCTCCGTTGGAGCATCTCTTATTCCTTTTCTTGAACATAACGATGCAAATAGAGCTTTAATGGGCTCAAATATGCAACGTCAAGCAGTTCCACTTTTAAAACCTGAAAAATGTATTGTAGGAACAGGTATAGAAAGTCAAACAGCGTTAGATTCGGGAAGTGTTACTGTCTCATCGCATGGAGGAAAAATAGAATATCTTGATGGTAATCAAATTATTTTATCCTTAAAAAAAAAAAAAATTGATAAAAATTTAATAATATATCAACGTTCTAATAATAGTACGTGTATGCATCAAAAACCTAAAGTAGAAAAACAAAAATATATAAAAAAAGGACAAATTTTAGCAGACGGAGCTGCTACTGCAAATGGCGAATTAGCTTTAGGTAAAAATATTTTAGTAGCTTATATGCCTTGGGAAGGTTACAATTTTGAAGATGCAATTTTAATTAACGAACGTCTAATTTATGAAGATATTTATACTTCAATTCATATTGAAAGATATGAAATTGAAGCTCGTGTAACAAGTCAAGGTCCTGAAAAATTTACTAATGAAATACCCCATTTAGATGATTACTTACTTCGTCATTTAGATCAAAATGGCATTGTATTAACAGGTTCTTGGGTTGAGACAGGAGATGTTTTAGTCGGAAAATTAACACCTCAAGAAACAGAAGAAAATTTACGTGCTCCAGAAGGAAAATTATTACAAGCTATTTTTGGAATTCAAGTAGCAACTTCGAAAGAAACTTGTCTTAAAGTCCCTCCAGGAGGTAGGGGTCGAGTTATTGATATTCGATTAATCTCTCAAGAAGACAATTCTGCTAATACAGCACAAATTATTCATATTTATATTTTACAAAAACGTAAAATTCAAATAGGTGATAAAGTTGCTGGAAGACATGGAAATAAAGGTATTATTTCAAAAATATTACCAAGACAAGATATGCCTTTTTTACAAGATGGTACACCAATAGATATGATATTAAGTCCATTAGGCGTACCTTCACGAATGAATGTAGGACAAATTTTTGAATGTTTGTTGGGTCTAGCAGGAAGTTTTCTTCACAAAAATTATAGAATAATTCCTTTTGACGAACGATATGAAAGAGAAGCCTCAAGAAAGCTAGTCTTTTCTGAACTTTATAAAGCAAGTAAAAAAACAACAAATCCATGGTTATTTGAACCAGATAATCCCGGAAAAAATCGACTAATCGATGGAAGAACAGGTGAAATTTTTGAACAACCTATAACTATTGGAAAAGCTTATATGTTAAAATTAATTCATCAAGTTGATGATAAAATACATGCCCGTTCTAGTGGTCCATATGCATTAGTTACACAACAACCACTTCGAGGAAGATCTAGAAGAGGAGGTCAAAGAGTTGGTGAAATGGAAGTGTGGGCTTTAGAAGGCTTTGGTGTAGCTTATATTTTACAAGAAATGTTAACTATAAAATCTGACCATATTCGAGCTCGTTATGAAGTTCTTGGTGCTATTGTTACTGGAGAACCTATTCCTAAACCAAATACTGCTCCGGAATCATTTAAATTACTTGTAAGAGAATTACGATCTTTAGCTTTAGAAATTAATCATGTTATTATATGTGAAAAAAATTTGAAATTAAAATTAAAAGAAATTTAAAAGTTAAAACTAATTTGGAATTTTTATGTTATGACTTATCAAAAAAAACATCAACATCTTCGAATTGAATTAGCCTCACCTGAACAAATACGTAATTGGGCCGAAAGAGTGTTACCAAATGGTGAAATTGTTGGTCAAGTAACAAAACCTTATACATTACACTATAAAACACATAAACCAGAAAAAGATGGTTTATTTTGCGAAAAAATTTTCGGACCTATTAAAAGTGGAATTTGTGCATGTGGAAAATATCAAGGTATTGAAAAGAAAAAAGAAAATATAAAATTTTGTGAACAATGCGGAGTAGAATTTATTGAATCTCGAATTCGAAGATATCGAATGGGATATATTAAATTAGCATGTTCTGTAACTCATGTTTGGTATTTAAAACGTTTACCTAGTTATATTGCAAATCTTTTGGCTAAACCTCTTAAAGAGTTAGAAAGTCTAGTTTACTGCGATGTGTGACTTGATCATATTGATTTTGATTTTAACAGATATAAATAACTGTTATTTTAATTTACTTTTAATAAATACCTCAAATTTTGACATTACTTAATAAAAATATGAAATGAAGCTCAAAAAAAACAATTATCATATTATTTTTTGTATTTGTTTAGAGGATTTAATCTAGGGTTATAAAAAAAATTATTTGCTATTTAGATTTCGTAAAAAAAATAATGAAAAAACTATTAAATTTTTTAATGGTAAATTTAAAGTAAATTCATCGCAAATATACTAAAAAAAAAACCATCGAAATAGAGCAAAAACCTAAAGGATAAAAAAAAATCAAAATACAGACAAGAAAAATCTTTATTAAATAATATAATAAAAAATATATAGAAATAAACATCTATAAACAAATATTTTTAAAGAAATAAGACAACTCAATAATAAAAAAATAACTTGAGTCATGAGTAGCAATTTTTTTTTTTTTTGATTTTTTATATTTATAATCAAAGTTTTTAATAAAAAAATTATAACTATTTGAGCCGGATGACGGAAAACTTTCATGTCCGATTCTTAGGGGGGGAATTCTATAAATAACCTATCCCAATCTCTTTCTTGCTAGACCTATAACTAAAAAACCCACTTTATTAAAATTACAAGGTTTATTTAAATATGAAGATCAATCTTGGAAAGATATTTTTCCTCGCTTTTTTTCTCCTAGAGGTTTTGAAGTTTTTCAAAATAGAGAAATCGCAACTGGAGGAGATGCTATTCAAAAACAATTAACTAATTTAAACTTACAAAATGTAATAAATCTTGCACACTTAGAATGGAAAGAGTTTGCTGAACAAAAATCAACTGGAAATGAATGGGAAGATAGAAAAATTCAGCGAAGAAAAGATCTTTTAGTTAGACGAATAAAACTAGCTAAACATTTTATTCAAACAAATATAAAACCAGAATGGATGGTTTTATCATTATTACCAGTGCTTCCCCCGGAATTACGTCCAATGATTGAACTAGGCGAAGGTGAATTAATAACATCTGATTTAAATGAACTTTATAGAAGAGTTATTTATAGAAATAATACTCTTCTTGATTTTTTGGCACGAAGTGGTTCTACTCCAGGAGGTTTAGTTGTTTGCCAAAAACGATTAGTTCAAGAAGCTGTTGATGCACTTATCGATAACGGTATTCGAGGACAACCTATGAAAGACAGTCATAATAGACCTTACAAATCTTTTTCTGATTTAATTGAAGGAAAAGAAGGAAGATTTCGTGAAAATTTACTTGGAAAAAGGGTTGATTATTCAGGTAGATCTGTTATTGTAGTAGGCCCTTTTCTACCATTGCATCAATGTGGATTACCTCGCGAAATGGCAATAGAACTTTTTCAAGCATTTGTTATTCGAGGTCTTATTGGACGAAATTTTGCTCCTAATCTGAGAGCAGCGAAAACTATGATTCAAAATAAAGAACCTATTATTTGGAAAGTACTTCAAGAAGTTATGCAAGGACATCCTATTTTATTAAATAGAGCACCAACATTACATAGATTAGGAATACAAGCATTTCAACCAATTTTAGTAAATGGACGAGCTATTCATTTACATCCGTTAGTTTGTGGTGGTTTTAATGCTGATTTTGATGGAGATCAAATGGCTGTTCACATACCTTTATCATTAGAAGCTCAAGCAGAAGCTCGTTTACTTATGCTTTCTCATAAAAATTTATTATCTCCAGCTACAGGAGAACCTATTTCTGTGCCAAGTCAAGATATGCTTCTTGGACTTTATATTTTAACAATTGAAAATAATCAAGGTATTTATGGAAATAAATATAATCCATCAAAAAAATATGATAGTAAAAAAAAGTTTTCTCAAATACCTTATTTTTCTAGTTATGATAATGTTTTTCGAGCTCTTCAACAAAAACAGATTTATTTACATAGTTCCTTATGGCTTCGATGGCAAATAAATTTACGAATAATAACTTTACTAAATCAAGAAGGACCTATTGAAATTCAATACAAATCTTTTGGAAATTCTTTTCAAATTTATGAACATTACCAACTTAGAAAAAATAAAAACCAAGAAATTATTAGTACTTATATTTGTACAACAGCTGGACGTATTCTTTTTAATCAACAAATTGAAGAAGCTATACAAGGTACTTATAAAGCATCTCTAAAACAAAAAACATTTGTGCAAAAAATTGAAAAAAATGGATAAAAAAGGAGCCATTCATTTCAATGGCTTAAATTCATTGTTTATTTATGTTTATAAAAACAAGAGGTTTTTTATTATGGCAGAACCAGTCAATTTGATATTTTATAATAAAGTTATGGATCGAACTGCCATAAAACAACTTATAAGCAGATTAATAGCACATTTTGGAATTACATATACAACACATATTTTAGATCAATTAAAAACATTAGGATTTCAACAAGCTACTTTTGGCGCTATTTCATTAGGTATTGATGATCTTTTAACAGCACCTTCTAAAAGTTGGCTTATTGAAGATGCAGAACAATATGGTAATCTTTCAGAAAAACACCATAATTATGGGAGTTTACACGCAGTAGAAAAATTGCGTCAACTAATAGAAACATGGTATGCTACAAGTGAATATTTAAAACAGGAAATGAATCCTAATTTTCGAATAACAGATCCGTTAAATCCAGTTCATATGATGTCTTTTTCCGGAGCTCGAGGCAGCACATCTCAAGTTCATCAATTAGTAGGTATGAGAGGATTAATGTCAGATCCTCAAGGTCAGATTATTGATTTACCAATTCAAAGTAATTTTAGAGAAGGTTTATCTTTAACAGAATACATAATTTCCTGCTATGGAGCACGGAAAGGAGTAGTAGATACTGCAGTACGTACCTCTGATGCAGGATATCTTACTCGAAGACTTGTTGAAGTAGTTCAACATATTGTTGTCCGAAAAGTAGATTGTGGTACTCTTTATGGTATAAATGTAAATAATTTATCAGAAAAAAAAAATAATTTTCAACAAAAATTAATCGGACGTGTGATTGCAGAAAATATATATATAGATCATAGATGTATTGCTCCACGAAATCAAGATATCGGCGCACTTTTAGCCAATAGATTAATAACATTAAAAACAAAACAAATATTTCTACGATCTCCTTTAACTTGTAAAAGTATGAATTGGATTTGTCAATTATGCTATGGTTGGAGTTTAAGTCATGGCAATTTAATAGAAATGGGAGAGGCTGTCGGAATTATTGCAGGACAATCTATAGGAGAACCTGGAACTCAATTAACTTTACGAACATTTCATACTGGTGGAGTGTTTACAGGAGATATTGCAGAGCATGTACGAACCCCTTTTAATGGAATTATTGAATTTAATGAAAATTTTGTATATCCAACACGAACAAGACATGGACATCCTGCATGGATGTGTCATACTAATTTATTTTTAGTAATTAAAAGTAAAAATAAAGTACATAATTTAACTATTCCACCAAAAAGTTTATTATTAGTTCAAAATAATCAATACGTGGAATCCAAACAAGTTATTGCCGAAATTCGGGCTAAAACATCACCTTTTAAAGAAAAAGTTCAAAAATATATTTATTCTAATTTAGAAGGCGAAATGCATTGGAGTACAAAAGTACGTCACGCTTCTGAATATATACATAGTAATATTCACCTTATACTTAAAACGTGTCATATATGGATATTATCAGGAAATTTTCATAAAAAAAACAATGATTTATCTGTATTATTTTATAAAAACCAAGATAAAATTGATTTTCCAATTTCTCTTACAAAAGAAAAAAATGAATTTTCTTTTGTAAAAAATAAAACTCAATTAAATCTTTTTCTTTTTCATTTTTATCTTTATAAAAAGAACAAAATTTTTATTAAATCCCAATTAACAAATAATATATTAAATAAAATTAATAATTCAAAAAATTATAATTTCATTTTACAAGAATATAATATAAAAAAAAAAAAAAATTTTTATTTTTTAAAAAATAAAAATTTAACTTGCCCATTATTTCTTAAAATAAAAAAAAATGGGGTTTTAAAAAATAATGAGATTTTTGCAATTTTAGATGATCCTTCATATAAAGTAAAAAATTCAGGAATTTTAAAATATGGTAATATTAAAGTTGATTTAATTAATCAAAACACTAATTTTGAAGATCCACAAACGAAATTATTTAGACCAAGATATTCAATTATTAAAGAAGGCAATTTTTTCTTTATTCCTGAAGAAGTATATGTTTTAACTCAATCTTTATCTTCTGTTTTTATAAAAAATAATAAATTTATTCAAGCAGGTACGCTTATTACTTCGAATATAAGGAGTAATACCAATGGATTAGTAAAAATTCAAAAAAAAGGAAATAATAATTATGAGTTAAAAATATTACCTGGAACTATATATTATCCAAATGAAACATATAAAATTTCAAAACAAATAAGTATTTTAATACCACCAGGAAAAAAACTTTTTAATGAATTTGAATGCAAAAATTGGACATATCTTCAATGGATTATGCCTTCTAAAGAAAAACCGTTCGTTTTAATACGACCAGCCGTTGAATATAAAATATCTAAAAAATTAAATAAATCAACTCTTTTTGATTTATTAAAAAAAAATAAAAAAGTAGAAATTAAAACTATAAATTATCTTCTTTACGAAGATGACGAACAAATTCAAATAATAAATGAAAAAAACATTCAATTAATTCAAACTTGTTTACTTGTACATTGGAAAAAAAAATATTTTTTTAAAGAAGCTAATGTTTCTTTTTTGAAAATAAAAACGAAAAATAATTTTAAAACTTTTCTTCAAATAAGTTTAATAGAATATTCTAATCTAGAAAAAAAAAAAGAAAAAACTATTTCAAAAAATGTTTTAAAAAAAAACTATTATGATCATTTTTTTTCTATTTCAAAAAATGAATTAAAAAATAAAAAACAAGGTGTTATTCGAATAATATCTAATCAAAATAATGGAATGCAATCTTTTATTATTTTATCCTCATCAGATTTAGTTAAAACATTTAAATTTAAAAAATTAACAAAAAACATTTCAATAAAAACAAATACTAATACTTCTACTGCTAAATTTTTTGAATTTAATAAAAATTTCAAAATTTTGAATAAAAAAAAAAAATTAAATTTAACAAAAAAAAATTTTTCTATAGGACTTCTTTTATTCAAAAAATTAGGATTTTTAGGTAATTTACATAATATTGTAACAAATTCTTTTAGTTCATTTTATTTAATTAATTATACTAAATTAATATCAAATAAATATTCCATTATTACTAAATTTCAACATACTTGTCAAAATCCAAAATGGTATTTAATAGATGAATCTAAAAAAATTAATAAATTGATTTTAGGAAAACATATAAATTATAATTTATTTAATTGGTGTTTTCCATTATTTTCTTTATTAAAAAAAAAAATTGATTTTCAAACTATAAAGCTTGGACAATTGCTTTTCGAAAATTTTGTGATATCTAAATATAAAACAAGTTATCCATCTGGGCAAATTATAAGTATAAATATAAACTATTTTATTATTCGATTAGCTAAACCTTATCTGGCGACTGGGGGGGCTACTATTCATAATAATTATGGTGAATTTATTAAAGAAGGAGATACTTTAATAACACTTATATATGAAAGATTAAAATCTGGTGATATCATTCAAGGTCTTCCAAAAGTTGAGCAATTGCTAGAGGCACGTCCAATAAATTCAGTTTCTATTAATTTAGAAAATGGTTTTGAAGATTGGAATAATGATATGATTAAATTTATCGGTAATCTTTGGGGTTTTTTTTTAAGTACAAAAATTAGTATGGAACAAGGACAAATAAACTTGGTTGATCAAATTCAAAAAGTATATCAATCTCAAGGAGTACAAATATCAAATAAACATATAGAAATCATTGTACGTCAAATGACTTCTAAAGTAATAACTTTAGAAGATGGAATGACTAATGTTTTTTTACCTGGAGAACTTATTGAATTTTCTAGAACACAAAAAATGAACCGTGCTTTAGAAGAAGCAGTTCCTTATAAACCCATATTATTAGGAATAACCAAAGCATCTTTAAATACTCAAAGTTTTATTTCAGAAGCTAGTTTTCAAGAAACTACAAGAGTTTTAGCAAAAGCTGCGTTAAAAGGCCGAATTGACTGGTTAAAAGGTTTAAAAGAAAATGTTATTCTTGGTGGACTAGTTCCAGCGGGAACAGGATCACAAGAAGTTATTTGGCAAATAACTTTAGAAAAAAAAAAAGAAATATATTTAAAAAAAAAAAAAGAATTTTTTACTAAAAAAATTAACAATGTTTTTTTATATCAAGACACATTTTCTATTTTTCCTACTACAGAAATTATTCATAATGTATTAAAAGAATCAATTTCTCAAAATAACAAAAATAATTTTTCTATTTAAAAAAAAAATAGAAATTTAATGATATATATGTAAAACCTATTTTATATACACTTTTATTATAAATAATATTATAAAAATAAAAAATGAAACAAAAATCTTGGAATATTCATTTAGAAGAAATGATGGAAGCAGGTGTTCATTTTGGTCACCAAGCTCGGAAATGGAATCCAAAAATGGCACCTTATATTTTTACAGAAAGAAAAGGTATTCATATTATAAATCTTACTCAAACAGCTCGATTTTTATCTGAAGCTTGTGATTTAGTTGCAAATGCGTCAAGTAAAGGAAAACAATTTTTAATTGTAGGAACAAAATATCAAGCAGCTGATTTAATTGAGTCATCTGCTCTAAAAGCTAGATGTCATTATGTAAATCAAAAATGGCTTGGGGGTATGTTAACAAATTGGTCAACTATAGAAACTCGTCTTCAAAAATTTAAAGATTTAGAAAATAAAAAAAAAACAGGAACAATAAATCGACTTCCTAAAAAAGAAGCAGCAAATTTAAAAAGACAATTAGATCATTTACAAAAGTATTTAGGTGGTATTAAATATATGACAAGTTTACCTGACATTGTTATTATTATTGATCAACAAAAAGAATTTACAGCTATTCAAGAATGCATTACTTTAGGAATTCCTACAATTTGTTTAGTTGACACAGATTGTGATCCAGATATGACAGATATACCAATTCCTGCCAACGATGATGCTAGAGCTTCAATTAGATGGATTTTAAATAAATTAACATTAGCTATTTGTGAAGGGCGTTATAATTCAATAAAAAATTAAAAAAGATAAAAAATAATTACTACTTTCTAATAAAAAAATAGATTAAAATAATAACAAATCTTTTTTTATTTATTCTTATACGAAAAAATGTCTTTTAGTATTTTTATTTTATTTTTGAAGGAGTAATATGTCTCATACTGCAAAAATGGCTAGCACTTTTAATAATTTTTACGAAATATCAAATGTCGAAGTAGGTCAACATTTTTATTGGCAATTAGGTAGTTTTCAAGTTCACGCACAAGTACTAATAACTTCATGGATTGTAATTGCTATTTTATTAAGTTTGGCTGTTTTAGCCACTCGAAATTTACAAACAATTCCAATGGGTGGTCAAAATTTTGTCGAATATGTTTTAGAATTTATTCGTGATTTGACTAGAACACAAATAGGAGAAGAAGAATATCGTCCTTGGGTACCTTTTATAGGAACTATGTTTTTATTTATTTTTGTTTCTAATTGGTCTGGTGCTCTTTTTCCTTGGCGAGTTTTTGAACTCCCTAATGGAGAACTTGCTGCACCAACAAATGATATCAATACTACTGTTGCATTAGCTTTACTTACATCTGTAGCATATTTTTATGCTGGTCTACATAAAAAAGGATTAAGTTATTTTGGTAAATATATTCAACCAACCCCAGTACTTTTACCAATAAATATTTTAGAAGATTTTACTAAACCTTTATCACTAAGTTTTCGACTTTTTGGAAATATTTTAGCTGACGAATTAGTTGTTGCTGTACTTATTTCTTTAGTACCTTTAGTAGTTCCTATACCTATGATGTTTTTAGGATTATTTACTAGTGCTATTCAAGCTTTAATTTTTGCCACACTTGCAGCAGCTTACATAGGCGAATCTATGGAAGGGCATCATTAATAACATTTTTTTTATAAAGAAAAATAAGTATTAAAAAAAAAATATATATAATATGATTGTTTTCATTTGATTTTGAATTTTATAATATAGAGTTAGATATTTCAAATAAAGATATATATCTTTTTTTTATTTAACATTTTTATAAATATCGACATACTAACAAAAATTTTTATTGGTAATTAGATATTTCAATTTTTTATTTAAAAATTTTTGTATTTAAAATTTAATAAAACATTTAGTGATACTAACACTTAAAAAAGAGACACTTTGAGTTATTAACTGCTTTAATTAAAATATTTTTATAAAAAATTTTAGTAAGCAACGAAATAGATTTTTAATAAAATCTTTTTTCACAAATTTAGTTAAAGGAGATTATCATGAACCCCTTGATTTCTGCTGCTTCTGTTATTGCTGCTGGATTAGCTGTGGGCCTAGCTTCTATTGGACCTGGAATTGGTCAAGGCACTGCAGCAGGTCAAGCTGTAGAAGGTATTGCAAGACAGCCTGAAGCAGAAGGTAAAATTCGAGGTACTTTACTTTTAAGTTTAGCTTTTATGGAAGCTTTAACCATTTATGGATTAGTTGTAGCTTTAGCACTTTTATTTGCAAATCCATTTGTTTAATAATTTCAATTTTTGAATAATTAATTGTTATTAATTTTTCTTTCTTGAAAAAAAAGAAAGAAAAATTAATAACAATTAAATTATATTTAACATTTTTTTGTGGTAAAAATAAAAAAAAGCAAAAATTTTTTTTAAATGAAAAAAACTGTTGAGTAAACAAAAAACTCCATAATTTTCAATAATATAATAACGAAAAAAAGAGGACAGCATGGAAAATGGGACTTATTTTATTATTTCCTCAAATTTTTGGACTATAGCTGGAAGTTTTGGATTAAATACAAATTTATTAGAAACAAATTTAATCAATTTAGGCGTAGTACTTGGGTTGTTAGTGTATTTTGGAAAGGGAGTGTGTGCGGGTTGAATATTTGAATAAAAAATTGGAATGATCCAATAATACTTAAATAAAAAAGTATATAAGCCTAACGAATAACTTTTGGTTAAAAAACTCAAAAGAACAATAGCATTTCGTAAACTCAAAAAATTTATTTTGAGAAGGGAAAAGAAAGAAAATGGTTAAAGCTAAACTGCTTGAAGTCTAAGCACAGTCGGGATTTTCTTTATCCCACCAAGCTTTTTGCATGGTTGAAGATATTTTTGATATATAACACTCATATCAATTAAATTATAGAACTTAATAACTATAAAATTTATTAAATTTTGATAATCTTCCCTTAAATTTTTTTAAGTGCTGAATTGACGACCTATTTACAATTTATAATTTATATAAAAACAATCTTGCTGACAAGTTTCAATATTTTTGTCAAAAGAATCATCAACAATTATTTTACGTAAAAAAACGAAAATAAAAAAAGAAGATAAGTTCAGTCAAATCATCAAAACTTTTTTGTAAAAAACTGAATAAGAAAGCCGAATGAATTGAAAAGTTCATGTTCGGTTTGGGAAGAGATTATAAAATATATATATAATCTACTTTCATTAAGTAATCTATTAAATAATCGTAAACTGACCATTCTAAACACTATTCAAGATGCAGAAGAGCGATATAAAGAAGCTACTGATAAGCTTAATCAAGCTCGAACTCGGTTACAACAAGCAAAACAAAAAGCAGATGATATCCGAATAAATGGATTATCTCAAATGGAAAAAGAAAAACAAGATTTAATTAATGCAGCTGATGAAGATTCTAAACGCTTAGAAGATTCAAAAAACGCTACTATTCGTTTTGAAAAACAGAGAGCTATTGAACAAGTTCGTCAACAAGTTTCTCGTCTGGCTTTAGAACGAGCTTTAGAAACATTAAAAAGTCGTTTAAATAGTGAATTACATTTACGTATGATTGATTATCATATTGGCCTACTTAGAGCCATGGAAAGTACAATTGAGTAACTTTTTTGAGTTTTATTTTTTTTTTTATTAATTAAAAAAAGCTAATGGTAAATATTCGACCTGATGAAATTAGCAGTATTATCCGTAAACAAATAGAACAATATAATCAAGAAGTTAAAATTGTCAATATTGGAACAGTACTTCAAGTTGGAGATGGTATTGCACGTATTTATGGTCTTGATAAAGTTATGGCAGGTGAATTAGTTGAATTTGAAGATGGTACAGTAGGAATTGCTTTAAATTTGGAATCAGATAATGTTGGTGCTGTTTTAATGGGTGATGGATTAACTATACAAGAAGGTAGTTCTGTAAAAGCAACAGGTAAAATTGCTCAAATACCAGTTAGTGATGCTTATTTAGGCCGTGTTGTAAATGCATTAGCTCAACCGATTGACGGAAAAGGTCAAATACCAGCATCTGAATTTAGACTAATTGAATCTCCAGCTCCAGGTATTATATCTAGACGTTCTGTTTATGAACCTATGCAAACAGGACTTATTGCTATTGACTCTATGATTCCAATTGGACGTGGTCAGCGAGAATTAATTATTGGAGACAGACAAACAGGAAAAACAGCTGTAGCTATTGATACTATTTTAAATCAAAAAGGTCAAAATGTAGTATGTGTTTATGTAGCTATTGGTCAAAAAGCCTCTTCTGTTGCTCAAGTAGTTAATACATTTGAAGATCGTGGTGCATTAGAATATACAATTGTTGTTGCTGAAACTGCAAATTCGCCTGCTACATTGCAATATCTTGCTCCTTATACTGGAGCTGCTTTAGCTGAATACTTTATGTATCGTAAGCAACATACTCTTATTATTTATGATGATCTTTCTAAACAAGCTCAAGCTTATAGACAAATGTCACTTTTATTAAGAAGACCACCAGGAAGGGAAGCTTATCCTGGAGATGTTTTTTACTTACATTCTCGTCTTTTAGAAAGAGCAGCTAAATTAAGCTCTAACTTAGGTGAAGGTAGTATGACTGCTTTACCTATTGTTGAAACCCAAGCCGGTGATGTTTCAGCTTATATTCCAACAAATGTTATTTCTATTACAGATGGACAAATTTTCTTATCAGCTGACTTATTTAATGCAGGAATTCGTCCAGCAATTAATGTAGGTATTTCTGTATCAAGAGTTGGTTCTGCTGCACAAATTAAAGCTATGAAACAAGTAGCTGGTAAATTAAAATTAGAATTAGCTCAATTTGCAGAATTGGAAGCTTTTGCTCAATTTGCTTCTGATCTTGATAAGGCTACTCAAAATCAATTAGCAAGAGGTCAAAGATTACGTGAATTACTTAAACAATCTCAATCAGCACCCCTTAGTGTAGAAGAACAGATAGCTACTATTTATACTGGCGTTAACGGTTACTTAGATGTATTAGAAACAGGACAAGTTAAAAAATTTTTAATTCAATTACGTGAATACTTAGTAACTAATAAACCACAATTTGCGGAAATTATTCGTTCTACTAAAGTTTTTACAGAACAAGCAGAAAATCTTTTAAAGGAAGCTATCACTGAACATATCGAACTTTTCTTATTTCAAGAAGAAAAATAAAAAAAATTACAAAACTTTTGTTTATGTTTACTATTAATTAAAATGAATAAAAGTTTATTTAGTTTAAATAATTACGTCCAATAGGATTCGAACCTATACTGGAGGTTTAGAAAACCTCTGTCCTATCCTTTAGACGATGGACGCTTAAAAAAGAATTTGAAATGATAAACTCAAAAAAATTTATCATTTCAAATTCTTTTTTAGAAAAGCGGGTACGGGAATCGAACCCGCATCGTTAGCTTGGAAGGCTAAGGGTTATAGTCGACATTTATTAAAAATAAAAAATGCCTCTAATTCAAAACCGAACGTGAAAGTTTTCTTTCATTCGGCTCCTTTATAAAAATCGGTAAGTAATTCAAAAAATACATGTATTTTTTGAATTACTTACCGATTTTTATAACATCTATGTTTATTTTTTTTTTACATTTTTATGTAAAAAACACTTTATTAGATGATCCTTTTAGAAAGATAAAATAAACAAGTTTAAATTAAAAACTTTCTAATTACTTCGTTCTTTATTTCTATTTGTTTTTAATCTTTAGAAAATTTTTTTTCACCAAGTTTTTTGTAATGTTAATAATTTTAGCAAACTAAAATTACTTAAATAATCACTATTTTTGCATCAAAATTTTGAAGATTTAGTTATGATGAAAAAATTTATTTTTGATTTCTTTCCATAGATTTTTAGCAAATCAAAAATTTTTATTTTGAAATATTCCGCTTTTTTTTAAGGAATAATGCTTTTATTAATAAGACATTAATATTAATAATTAAAAAATTTATTAAGAAATAAAGTTATAAAAAAGAAATTATGATCCTTTAACTTTTTTTTTTTTACGAATCGCACTTTTACCACTAAACTATACCCGCTGTATAATTATTATATACTATATATTAGGTTTTTATCATATTATTTAACTCCATCCCCGGAATTAGATTATTTACAAAATGCATATTATTTCCGGAGATGGAAAATCAAAAAAATTACAAATTACCTTTACGAGCTGCTAATAAAGCAATAACTAATGGCCCTGATGCAACTATTAAAGCCAGAACAGTAAGCTGTGCAATAACTTCTAAATTCATTCTGGTTTAACCTCTCTTTTTTTTTACAATTCTAAATTTTTTACAAAAATTTTTTTTATTAACGTAGACTTAAAATAACAATAAAAAAAATCTATAGCGATAATAAACTGAGATCAGTACAATAATAACAAGACGATATTCTTTATTCAAAATTAATTCCATACTAACCAAAAAGAAAAATATAATTTTGGATTAATTGCTAATTGTATTATATATATTTTTTTATTTTTTAACGATTAAGGAGAAAAAATAATGACCTCAATTTCAGATAGTCAAATTATTGTAATTCTTTTAAGTGTATTTATAACTAGTATTTTAGCTTTAAGACTAGGAAAAGAGTTATATCAATAAATGATTTAAATCATTAAATTTTCAATTTTGAAAAAAAAAGTTTTGTCAAATTTAATATATTATTCAAAATAATATAGAATATATATATATATATATATATATATATATATATATATATATATATATTATAGTGTATTCCATCAAACTAAATAATTTGAATAAAAATAATAAAAAAGATTGAAATAAATATTTTTTTTATAGTATAATGAATATACTATATGTTGTATATATATACTATTTTTTGTTTTTATTCAAAAACAAAAATATTTTTATATTTGGAGAGATGGCCGAGTGGACGAAAGCGGCGGATTGCTAATCCGTTGTACAAGCTTTTTGTACCGAGGGTTCGAATCCCTCTCTCTCCGTTTAAAAATTAAATGTTTTATTCTTTACGTCCAGGATTACGTCCTGGATCATTAGATAAAAATCCAAAAACAAAAAGAGAAACAAAAAAAATAACCACTGTATAAACAAACAGCTTAAGAGTAAGCATGACATAATCTCCAGGATCATTACTAGAAATAGAATAGAATAAAATTCAAATTTTACAAAATTTTTTTCATTAAATTTAAATGGAGAAAAAGGGATTTGAACCCTTGGTAACCTAATTATTTAAATAAAAACAATTTTTTTAAATTGTTGCAATTGATTACTACTTTGCCATTTCTTCTATAAATTAAAAAAAGTCTTATAGATTTTGAATAATCTAAAATAATAATAATAATAATTAACTTTATATATAATATAAAGCGGATGCTTTTATATAGAAATTTAACATCCGCTTTATAAACTTAAATTACAATAAAAATTTTAAAATGAGAATTTATCGAAAACTTACTGAAGCTTGCCATACAAAGGCTAAAAGAAAAAAAAACAAAGGTATAATTGGCATTACATCTACAATTGGATCAAAAATCGAATAAGCTTCTGGTAATTTAGCAAAAGTGATACCATTTAAATAAAACGCATTTTCTAAATAAATATTAAACATAACTAAATTTTTAGTTCTCCAATAAATATTATTACAAAAGTGAAATAGAAGAGAAAAAAACTTAATATATATAGTATAAACTCTTAGGTACATCTTACTACAAGTTGTTTTAGCTTTAAAGAGGTTATAATTTTTTGATTTTTAGTAAATAGATTGACAAAATGAAAAAAAAAATGATTTACTAGAATCAAATAGATATGGGGCGTCGCCAAGTGGTAAGGCTGCAGGTTTTGGTCCTGTTATTCGGAGGTTCGAATCCTTCCGTCCCAGACTTTTTATTAATTCTTTTATATTTTTCAATTTTTCTAAAAATTACTAAAAAAAAAAAAATAATCTAATATATTGTATTTTTTATTTATATTATGACAATAAGATAAATATGGCAAGGGATTTTTCTATGTTATAAAATATAAAAATAGATTATTGAAAGTAAGGAGATTTTAATTTATGAAATTAGCTTATTGGATGTATGCTGGTCCTGCTCATATTGGAACTCTCCGAGTAGCTAGTTCTTTTAAAAATGTACATGCTATTATGCACGCTCCTTTAGGAGATGATTATTTTAATGTTATGCGTTCTATGTTAGAGCGAGAAAGAGATTTTACTCCTGTAACTGCTAGTATAGTGGATCGTCATGTATTAGCTCGTGGGTCTCAAGAAAAAGTAGTTGATAATATTACTAAAAAAGATAAACAAGAACACCCTGATTTAATTGTATTAACTCCTACTTGTACGTCTAGTATTTTGCAAGAAGATTTACAAAATTTTGTAAATAGAGCTTCTATGAGTTCTGATTCTGATGTAATTCTTGCAGATGTAAATCATTATCGAGTTAATGAACTTCAAGCTGCTGATAGAACATTAGAACAAGTAGTACGTTATTATTTAGAAAAAGCTCATAGACAAGAAAAATTAAACTTATCTTTAACAGATAAACCGTCAGCAAATATTATTGGTATATTTACGTTAGGTTTTCACAATCAACATGATTGTCGTGAATTAAAACGTTTATTACAAGATTTAGGAATTATGATTAACCAAATAATCCCTGAAGGGGGCTTTGTAGAAAATCTTCATGAATTGCCAAAAGCTTGGTTTAATTTAGTACCTTATCGTGAAGTAGGATTAATGACAGCTTTATATTTAGAAAAAGAATTTGGAATGCCGTATATTTCTACAACCCCTATGGGAATTGTAGATATAGCTAATTGTATTAGACAAATACAAAAACAAGTTAATATATGGTCTCCTATTTTACTAGGAAAAAAATTTGATTTTGAACCTTATATTGACGAGCAAACTAGATTTATTTCGCAAGCTGCTTGGTTTTCAAGATCAATTGATTGTCAAAATTTAACAGGAAAAAAAGCTGTTGTTTTTGGTGATGCAACACATGCTGCTTCAATTACAAAAATTCTTGCTTGTGAGATGGGAATTCGTGTTAGTTGTACTGGAACTTATTGTAAACATGATGAAGAATGGTTTAGAGAACAAGTTCAAAATTTTTGTGATGAAATACTTATTACCGATGATCATACAGAAGTCGGGGACATGATTGCTCGTATAGAACCATCTGCTATTTTTGGTACTCAAATGGAACGTCATATTGGTAAACGTCTTGATATTCCCTGTGGAGTTATTTCCTCACCAGTTCATATTCAAAACTTTCCTTTAGGTTATAGACCTTTTTTAGGCTATGAAGGTACTAATCAAATAGCAGATTTAGTTTATAATTCTTTTACTTTAGGGATGGAAGACCATCTTTTAGAAATTTTTGGTGGACATGATACTAAAGAAGTTATTACTAAATCTTTATCTACAGATACAGATTTAACTTGGAATTCTGAAAGTCAATTAGAGTTAAATAAAATACCAGGCTTTGTAAGAGGAAAAATAAAACGAAATACTGAAAAATTTGCACGACAAAATAACATTACAAAAATTACTGTTGAGGTTATGTACGCAGCTAAAGAAGATTTAAGTGCATAAAAATTGTTAAGTCTCAGTTTTACTAAATAATTATTTTTTTTATTTGCAAGCTTTTTTTACTTTAAACAATTTGAAATTGAAAGTGCATAAATTTTTGGATTCAAAAAAATTAATTTTTTTTGAATCCAAAAATTTATGCACTTTCAATTTATTACCAAACTTAAGGAGATTTTAATGAATCCATTTTTTTATTTTGTACAATTGTTTTTTTATTATCCATTTTTTATCATTTTTTTATATATTTATTTAGTTTTTTTTATTCCAAAAACAAATAATATAAATTTTTCAAATATTTTTCCACTTTTTTCAAAATGGATCAAAAAATAAAGTAAATTTTTTAAATTGAATCTAATTAAAATAGAATTGACAATACTAATTCACATACATATAATTGTGTTGATGTTTTTTATTTTTTGATCCATTTTGAAATTCAAATTTTATTTTAGGGTTGCTAACTCAATGGTAGAGTACTCGGCTTTTAAGTGCGACTTGGATTTTTACACATTTAGATGAAATAAAAAATTCATCCATACCGTTGACAAGGTTTGTAAAACTACGACTAATCTTAAAAGGAAACTTTACAGAAAAAATAGCATGTCGTTTATTTTTTTTCATTCATTTTTTTTAACTAAATAAAATTTCAATGAAAAATACAATAAGTCAATTAAAGTTAATGGATAAAGCTAAATTGCTTAAATCATAGGTAAAAGAAGAACCAGCTTCTGTTTCAAATTTTTGAAATATTCTCTTGATTTATTTAAAAAATTGTTAAAAGATTTTTAAACAGTCAATATATGAGAAAAATTCCTATTACTTTTTAGGTTTTTTACCAAAAATGAATCCTAAACACTTTTTTAAATGTGTCTAGAAATAACCAGCATGCTGATTAATATAAATTTTTATTAAGTCAGGAGAACAATCAATTAAAAAAAATGTTTTTTTTTTTTTGTTTAAAAGATTGTACTATGTGTTTATTCTTTTATATTTTACAAAATAATTAAATGAAAACTATACTAAAAGTTTTGCCTACTTTTGAAAAACAAACAAACAAAAATTTTTGGAATAAACCATATATATATATATTTTTTTTTCAGGAAAATTTTTATGGAATTGCATATAATCGTTTTATAAATAAAACCAATTATAAAAATTTTTTTTTTTTGGTTTAAAAAATAATTTTAATTTTTTGAAAATAAAACGACTTATAAAAAAAATACGTCAATTTGATTTTTTATTTATTTTTTCTAAAAAAAAAAATTTTGTAAATATCAAAGAAGTTATAGTTATTATTTTGGATAATATTTTTACATTTGAATCAAAAAAATCTTTTATTAAAAACAAAATAAAAAGTTATCAATCTATTCATTCTATATTTTCTTTTATGGAACATAGAATTTATAATTCAAATTATTTTTTAGATATTACAATACCTTATTTTTTTCACCCTGAAATTCTAATTAGAATCTTTCGTCGGCATATTCAAGATATTCCATTTTTACATTTTTTGCGAACTCTTTTATATAAAAATAAATGTTTAAATATTTTAAATATAGAAAATTTTTTTTATTTGAAAAAAAATCAGTTTTTTTGTTTTTTATGGAATTTTTATATTTACGAATTTGAATATCTTTTAAATGATATATGGGAAAAATTTTATAAATTTGAGTCAGTATTTTTTTGGAATTTTATTGATAAAACAAATTCTATAAAAAAAATAAAACATATATTAAAAAAATCTAAAAAACCGATTGAAAAAAAAATTGTAAAAAAAATAAGTTCCATTCATTATATCCGATATAAAAATAATTTGATTATAACTTTAAATGATAGAAATATTTTGATTTTGGAAAATTGGAAAGATTTTTTTCTTATTTTTTGGCAAAAATATTTTAATGTTTGGTTTAAATCTTCTAGAATTTTAATTCAAAATTTTTATAAAAACTCATTTTCTTTTTTAGGTTATATGTTTCGTATTGAAAGTCAAATTATTTTAATTCAAATTCAAATAATAAATTTATTAAGAAATGTTAATTTAATTAAAAAAGAATTTTGTAGTATTATTCCAGTAATACCTTTAATTAGACTTTTAGCTAAAGAAAAATTTTGTGATGTTTTAGGACGTCCACTTTGTAAATTATCTTGGACAACATTATCAGATAATGAAATTTTTGAACGGTTTGATCAAATAATAAAACATATTTTTAGTTATTATAGTGGATGTATTAATAAAAAAGGTTTATATCAATTACAATATATTTTCCGATTTTCTTGTGCTAAAACATTAGCATGTAAACATAAAAGCACAATACGCACTGTTTGGAAAAAATATGGTTCAAATTTATTAACAAGTTCTATTTTTTTTAATAAAACAAAATTAATTTCTTTAAATTTTTCTAATAAAAATCCTTACAAAAAAAATTTTTGGTATTTAAATATTATTCAAGTAAATTACTTAGCACATTCATTACAAAAAAGTAAATTATTAAAAGAATAAAAAAACATAGAGAAAGCCGTATGCAGTAAAAATTGCAAGTACGGTTTGGGAAGAGATGATTTTATTTTTATTGAAAAAAAAATTATTTATCTACTTCATCCGACGAGTTCCGGGTTCGAGCCCCGGGCAACCCATTTTTTTTATTTTAATAAAATTTCTTGATTTTTTAGGAAATATTTGAATATTAGTTGACATAATCATATGTTATGTGTAATACTATAAGTTAACAAGTTTAAATATTTGGGAAACTCTTAATTATTTTAAAAACCAAGTTTTACTATGACCGCTACTTTAGAAAGACGCGAAAGCGCAAGCATTTGGGGTCGCTTCTGCGATTGGGTTACTAGCACTGAAAACCGTTTATACATTGGATGGTTTGGTGTATTGATGATTCCTACTTTATTAACAGCAACTTCAGTATTCATTATTGCTTTTATTGCAGCTCCTCCTGTAGATATTGACGGTATCCGTGAACCTGTATCTGGTTCTCTTCTTTACGGAAATAACATCATTTCTGGTGCTATTATTCCTACCTCTGCAGCTATCGGTTTACACTTCTACCCTATTTGGGAAGCTGCTTCTGTTGATGAATGGTTATACAATGGTGGTCCTTACGAACTTATCGTTCTTCATTTCTTACTTGGTGTAGCTTGCTACATGGGTCGTGAATGGGAACTTAGCTATCGTTTAGGTATGCGTCCTTGGATTGCTGTTGCATATTCAGCTCCAGTTGCTGCTGCTACTGCTGTTTTCTTGATCTACCCTATTGGTCAAGGAAGTTTCTCAGACGGTATGCCTTTAGGTATCTCTGGTACTTTCAATTTCATGATTGTATTCCAAGCTGAACACAACATCCTTATGCACCCATTCCATATGTTGGGTGTAGCTGGTGTATTCGGCGGTTCTCTATTCAGCGCTATGCATGGTTCTTTGGTAACTTCAAGTTTAATCCGTGAAACTACTGAGAATGAGTCTGCTAATGCAGGTTACAAGTTTGGTCAAGAAGAAGAAACTTACAACATCGTAGCTGCTCACGGTTACTTTGGTAGATTAATCTTCCAATACGCTAGCTTTAACAACTCTCGTTCTTTACATTTCTTCTTGGCTGCTTGGCCAGTTGTAGGTATTTGGTTTACTGCTTTAGGTATCAGCACTATGGCTTTCAACTTAAATGGTTTTAACTTTAACCAATCTGTTGTTGACAGTCAAGGTCGTGTAATTAACACTTGGGCTGATATTATCAACCGTGCTAACCTTGGTATGGAAGTTATGCATGAACGTAACGCTCACAACTTCCCTCTAGACTTAGCTGCTGTTGAAGCTCCTGCTGTAAATGGTTAATGTCCTATAAAAAGGTTACAAAAATAATAAAGAATATTTATTATTTTAGTCAGAAATTAAAAAACTAAAAATTTTTAAAGAAGGAAAAAACTAGAAAATAATGACCTTTGAGACTTGAAATCTTAAAGGTCATTATTTATTTTTTTAATAGAAACAAAAAAAAAGGGCGGACGTAGCCAAGTGGATTAAGGCAGTGGATTGTGGATCCTCTACGCGCGGGTTCAATTCCCGTCGTTCGCCCAATAACAATTTTATTTTTTCATTTTTTAGTTGACGTAAGACTTTGTTTATGTCATTATAATGAAGATGACATAAAATAGTCTATTTTTCTTTTTTTAATTTTTTATAAATTATCTACTTTAATATTAATTATTAAAAAAAAGAAAAATATGAAATAAAATTTTAGATATATTGTATTTTTATATTTTTATAAAAAAAATATATTTATTAGTAAAGTCTTATGTAACTGTTGTAAAAAAATGAAACAAAAATTACCAAAAAAAAAATCTTTATATAAAAATTTAGATTTAGATGAAATACAAAAAATTCAAAATTTAGGAAATCCATACACAAAATGGAGTTTAATTAGATTGTTAATTGCAATATTTTCCAATAAACGAAATTTTAGTACTTTATTGGATTTTCAAATTCTTACTTCATTATTTTTTCGTGATTTATATAATTCAAAAAAAAAAAAAAAGTTTTTACTTAATATTTTAGTTTTTTTAACATTACCTTTTTTTGTCTATATATTAATTGATAAAAGTATTGTTGAACAACAAAATTTTGATTTTCTAAAAATTCAAAAACAAAATTTTATTGAAAAAAATAATAAAAGTATTTTAAAAAATAACTTTTACTTTTTGAATACAAAATTTGATATTTTTTTACATAATTTTTTTTCTTTAAAGAAAAAAAAATGGTATAAAAATTCACTGTTAAATTTAATTGATTTTCGTTCGATTTTAAAAAAAAAAGAAATTTTAAATCTTCATTGGTGGAAATTTTTGGTTTTAGAACAAATTCAATCTAATTGGAAAATATCCGAAGAATCTTTGTCTGAACTCAAAATTGTATTAGAACAAAAAAACATAGATGAATTAAAACATTTTTTTGAATTTTATATTAATCAAAAAATATATCCTAATAACAATTGGGAATACTATTTTTATTCAATTTTTATAAACCAATTAAAAATTGATATAAAAAATTCTAAATATAATAAAAATAGTATTGGTTTTGAAGTTTTTTTGGCTTTTTGTGAAAAACTTTTATTTGAAGTTGAATTTTTATCTAAGCCAAACAATAATAATTTACAAATGAAACTAAATTGTCTGGAAAACTTTAGTTTTTTAGATATATTTTGCATATTAAATAAAAAACTTCCATGGGTTAACAAAAAAATATTTAAAAATTTACAAAATTTTAATGAATCAGATAAAAAACTTATTGAATCGTTTTTTTTATTAAAAATAAAAGGAAATCTATATTTTAAAAATTATATTGAATTTGTTACTTGGCAATCATATAAAAAGGATTGTTTGGATTTTAATAAGTTTAATGAATTAAATAATTCTGAAATTTATATTAAAATTGAAGAACTTTTTTCAGATTATATATATAAATTTTCTAAATATATTTTATATGAAGGAAAAAAATCCAAAACCATAATAAAACAATCTTTTAATAATAATATTTATTATAAAAAATTGAATTCTATTTTTAATTTCAATACTATTTTTTATTTTGATTCGAATAATTTACTTTTTGATTGGTTAAAAAAAAATTATTATATCAATAATAAACCATTTCTAAAATCATTTTTAATTTACTCAAGTATTTCAAATCAGTTTATTTTATTTTTTAAACAAAAAAATTCCAAATCTTTTAATAAAAATTTAGTAAAAAAAAATAGTAAAGATGTTATAACTAATGTTTTTTCAAAAGAAAATAAAATAGAAATAAATAACTTTTCAAAATCCATTTATTATGCTTTTTTTGAGATATTATCAATAAATGAAATTGATAATAAATTTGTTATTAATAAGATTTCATTAAAGAATATTAATAAAAAAAAACAAAAAAGATTTTATTTAAACAAAATAAAAAGTTCTGATAATTTTCGATTTATTAATTTATGGAAAATAAAAAATTATTCATCACAACAATTTGTATCAAATAATTCTTTTTTATTAAATCCTGCATTTGAAATACTTCAACAAAATTATTATTTGAAGAAAAAAAATATTTTGTTTTTTAAAAAACTAAACGAGGTATTTTCAAATTTTTTTTATTTTCAATATTACAAGTGTAAAAAATTGAATATTTTTTTGAAATTTGCTAGTTTAGAAAAAATTCTAAAAAAAAGAAATAAAAAATTTACTATATCAATAAAACTTTTTAAGAAATTTTATAAAAACAAATTAAATGAAAATGGTGAATATAAAATTGAAAGTCAAATTTTACAAAATGAAAAAGAATTAAACAAAAAAAGAAAAAAAAATTTTCAATTTAATCCAAACATAAAAATATTAAGTTTTTATAATTCAAGTAAAAAAAATATTTATTTACAAAATAAATATTTTTTTAACAAAAACTTAATAAATAACAAGTTAATAACTTGGAAAAAAATTTCAAATAAATTAGTTATTTCTAATAGTGAATATAATAAAATTATTTGGAATAAAAAAAATATGAAATTTTTTTCTTTTTCAAAAAACAGTGTTTTGGATACTTTTTTTTTTAATAAAAAATCTTTTAATATAATTACAGTAATTTTTGATAAATTAAAAAAAATTCAGTTAAATTTTCAAGAAATTCAAAAGATTTTAAATTGTTTTTCTCTTTTTTTTAATTCTAAAAATATAAAAAAAACTAAAATTTTTAAAAACTCTTATTTTATTAATGAAAATTTAACAACTACTTTTTCTTTTAATGATAAAGAATTTAATATTTTTTTTCTAGAGTTATTTATTTCTGAAATTAACAATGATTTTTTAATGAGATTTTTTAAAAAATATCTTTATTATAGAATATATAAAGATAAGGAAATTTTATTTAATCCTATAGAAAATAGGCAATTATTACAAAATTTTTTTGAAAAAACAAAAATTTTAACTTTTATAGATTTTTTACAGGATCCTGAATTAAATTATAATAATCGATTTATTTTTCATTTAGAAAAAAAAACTATTAAAAATAATAATTTATTATATTTACGATTATTGAAAATTTTTCTAAAAGATAAAAGAAATTTTTTATTAATTAATGAAATTAAATCTTTTATTGAAAAAAAAAATAACTTATTTATTAAATCTCAATTATCTAATGTTTTATTAGTAAAAAATTCATATAAATTTTTTGATAATATTTTTAATTTTCATTTTTTGAAACAAAAAGAAAAAAACATTGAAATTATTTTAAATAACCAAAATTATTTTGAAAAAAGTTTATTAAAAAAAACTTATTTAAAAAATTTAAACTTAAATAATAGTTATAGTAAATTTTCTTATAAAATATTCATTTTTCAATTATTAAACATTTTAAATAAAAATAATTACAAAACTTTTCAGTGGATTAGTGAACTTATTTTTTATTCAAAAAATTTAAACTATAAAATTCAAAACAAAATAGAAAAAAATAATTATTGTTATAATAAAAATATTTCTTATAAAAAAAAGAAAATAAAAACAGTTAATTTTTTTGAAAAAAATAATTTATTTCAGACTAACAATTCATGGTTTTTTACTTTGGAATGGTGGGAATATAATACATATATATTATTACAAATAATTCAAGAAACTTTTTTTCAAATTACCGATGTTTTGGAATATTTCAAAAAAAAAAAAATAATTGAAAAAAATTTAAAGTTTTTTTTGAAATCAAAAAAAATTTCCTTAAAAACCTTATCTTTTCATAATTTCAAATTGAAATGGAATTTACGTTTTTTTAATGAAATTAATTATAAAAAAAATTATTTATTAAATTTTTTATGGTCTGATTTTAATTTAATAAATAATTGTAATAATTTATATTGGGTTATTTTTAGTTTAGTTATATTTATTTTTTTATATTATCAAAAAATTTTTTCCATTATTATAGGTTCTGATTGTTTTCATTTATGGAAAAATTTTGAAATAATTCAATATTTAACAGATCGTTCGCGAAGTCTTTATTTTACAAAATTAACTCGTCGTAATAAAACAGCCTTAAATAAAACAGAAAATTTATTAAGTTATTTTTTTCAAAATTTAACACATTATATTACAAATATTAAATTTTATTTATTAACAAAAAAAAATTTAAAAAAATGGTTAATTAATAATAAAACTTTAGATCTATCTCGTAGAAAACGTAAATTATTAGTTCAATCTTTAATTACACATAACAAAATTCAAAATTATGGATTTGAATTAAATTCGAATAAACAATTTTTTACTTCTTATTTTGGTTATCAGATAACAAATCAACAAGGACTTTTATATTTTCAATATTTAGCTCAATTTTTTCAAAAAAATTTAATTAATAATTCATTAGATTTAGCCAATAAATGGATTGTTTTTTCTTTTTGGCATAAAATTTTTTCTTCACAAAAATTACGGCAAACAAATAATATTGAATTAGGGTTTCAAAATATACCCGTTCCATTGCAATTTGGATTATCTTATTCAAAAGGAATTTTATTAATAGGTCCAATAGAAACTGGAAGATCTTATTTAATTAAAAATTTAGCAGCAGAATCTTATGTTCCGTTATTCAAAATTTCGATAAACAAACTATTATATAATAAACCTGATGTTATAACAGAAAGTTGGATGAACATTTTAATTGAAAGTTTACGTAGGCTAAATCTTACTTTAGATTTTGCCAAAAAAATGTCACCTTGTATAATATGGATTCAAAATATTCATCAATTAAATGTAAATCGTTTAACGCAAAATGTAGAATCTGATCCAACCTTTTTGCTTGGTATTTTGTTAAAATATTTTCAGACAGATTTTAGTAAAACTAAAAAAAATAATATAATTGTTATTGGGTCAACTCATCTCCCTAAAAAAGTGGATCCAGCTTTAATTTCTCCAAATAGATTAGATAAAATAATTAATGTTCGATTATTTAATATTTCTCAAAGAAAAAAACAATTTCCCCTTCTTTTAAAAAAAAAGAATTTTCAATTAAAAGAAAATCTGTTTTTTTTAAATGAGTTTGGATCACGAACTATGGGCTATAATTTAAGAGATTTATCAGCATTGACAAATGAAGTTTTATTAATAAGTATTACAAAAAATAGATCATTTATTGATACTGATACTTTAAAATTAGCTTTTCATAGACAAATTTTTGGTTTAACTTATACAAATAATAAATTAAATTTTGATAGAATATTTAAAATAGTTATTTATAAAGTAGGAAAAACTATTATACAAAATATTTTAATTAAAAGCTCTAGTATGAATTTGTTAAATATTGGAAATTTTTTATGGAAAAAAAATTTTTATTACTTATCTAAATGGTATTTAGAACCCTCTATTGATGAATCCATTATAAAAGAGTTAACAATTTTAACTCATATTTTAGCTTGTTTAGCTGGCACAGCTGCTCGAGATTCATGGTTTTTATTAGAAAAAAAAGCAGAAAGTTTACTTCCTATTGATAAGTTAGTTGAAAATGATTTTACTTTAGCCTTTAGTATTTTAGAAAGTTTTTTTTCTGAATTTCCATGGTTAGAAATATGTCAAACTAATGTTGTTAATTCTAAAAAAAATAAAATTATTGAATTTTCAACAAAAAACTCTATGAATATTATGCAAAATGGAATTTTTGCTATAGCTAATAAAAAATTCATTTACACTCAAAATCATTTACAATATAAATCGTCACTTTCTCAACAAATAAGTTTTAATAAAAAAAAAAATTATGAGTTTAAAAATACTTCTTGGTCACCTCGATTTTGGCGTTTGAGTTTTTTTCGTAGTAATTTATTTGATTGGATTAAAAGACCAAATGATTTTGAATTTTCTTATAAATTTGGATTTACAAAAAAAAAAGAATATCTTTTTTCTGCTAATTTACAAAAAAAAAATAATTATGGACAATTTATAGAAAAGAAAAAAAAAGAACAACTTCTTTATGAAAGAATTTTACCGAGAATACGAAGAAGAAATGTACAAGAGTTAGAATCTCAATTTGAAGAAATATTATTAGAAGAACAATTTGAAATTTTAGGTTTTTTTCGATTATCAGAACAATATCCAATGGAATATCAATTATATAATAAGCCGAGATTATTTATTGGAAAACGAATTCTTTGGGATCCAATAGGTTTATTTTTTCAAATTCGTCATTTTGTGTTTTCACGTCGAGAATTTTTTGTAGATGAAGAAATGTTAAGAAGACTTTATGTTACTTATGGAGCTCGAAGAGAAAGAGAAAGATCTCGTTCAAGTCAAAAAATTAAACAATTTTTTCTTTGTCGTGGATATAATAAAGATCTAATTAGTAAATTATCTATTCGTTGGTGGAGTCAATTACCTATTAATGAAAAAAAAAATATTGATACATTAAAACGTATTGAACATATTAGTATTCAATTAAAACGCCCTCAAATTTTTACTCCGGTTTATTTATATCAACGTTGGTTAATTGAAAATTCTCCTGAAAAGTTTTTTCGCTTTGAGTTATTAACTCATCGCAAAAAATGGCTTAAAATAAATAGTTTATTATTAAATGATTCTTTTATTTACACAACACTTTTAGAAATTTATGAATATTTATTGCATTTTTTTATTGCTAATAAAAAATTACTAAATCAAATGACAAAAATTTTATTAAAAAAAGGGTGGCTTTTTGAAAATGAAATAGAAACTATTATTAATGAAACAAGACAATAAACAAATTAGTTTTGAAGATATATAGGAATATATATAGATATATTCCTATATATCTTCAAATTTTAATTAACTTAGTTTTTGTTTTTAGAGTCGGGATTGACGGGGCTCGAACCCGCAACTTCCGTCTTGACAGGGCGGTACTCTAACCAATTGAACTACAATCCCATTATATAAATGCATTTTTTTTATATTGTCAAAAATGTTTGACATAATAAACGGCAACTTTTTTCTATAATTAATTTTGGGTCGAGCTGGATTTGAACCAGCGTAGGCATTGCCAGCGGATTTACAGTCCGTCCCCATTAACCACTCGAGCATCGACCCAGATAGAAAAATCTTTTTCTATCTGAAAAAAAGTATAAAATATTAATTAATTAATTTAAGGACTTTTTTATTACCCCCAGGGGAATTCGAATCCCCGTCGCCTCCTTGAAAGAGAGGTGTCCTAGGCCACTAGACGATGGGGGCTTTATCCCTTAACCTTATCTTACTCAATATATGATTTCCTGTCAATAGTTTTTTTAGAAAAAAAATTGTTTCTAAAAAATCATTAATTTATTACAAATTGAATATTACTCATAAATATTTTTTTGTTATAAAACATATTGAATTTAAATAGATAAATTAAACTTAAATAAAACATTTTTTATTTAAATATTGTTTAAAATAGTTTTAAGATAGGAGTAAACCATATGAGTATTTTGATTTATAAAGTTTCTAAATCATTAGGTAATTTAAAAATTTTAGATCGAGTTAGTTTGTATGTACCTAAATTTTCTTTAATAGCACTTTTAGGTCCTTCTGGTTCGGGAAAATCCAGTTTATTACGAATTATTGCAGGTCTTGACAATTGTGATTATGGAAATATATGGTTACATGGTATAGATGTTACTAATATTTCTACACAATATAGAAGAATGAGTTTTGTTTTTCAACATTATGCACTTTTTAAACATATGACTGTTTATGAAAATATTTCATTTGGACTTCGATTACGAGGATTTTCTGCTCAAAAAATAACCAATAAGGTCAATGATTTATTAAATTGTTTACGAATTGCAGATATTTCTTTTGAATATCCTGCCCAACTTTCAGGAGGACAGAAACAACGTGTTGCTCTTGCACGAAGTTTAGCAATTCAACCAGATTTTCTTTTATTAGATGAACCTTTTGGTGCCTTAGATGGAGAATTACGAAGACATTTAAGTAAATGGTTAAAACGTTATTTGCAAGATAACAAAATTACAACAATTATGGTTACACATGATCAAAAAGAAGCGATTTCTATGGCTGATGAAATTGTGATTTTAAAAGAAGGTCGTCTGTTACAGCAAGGAAAACCTAAAAATTTATATGACCAACCAATTAATTTTTTTGTTGGTATTTTTTTAGGATTACTTATAGAAATTCCAAAATTAAATGAATCAATTACTTTAAAAAACATACCATCAAAAACTCCACAAAATTTAAAAAAATTTGCTTTTGATCCTATATGGGTGAAAATATTTGCTAATCGATCAATAAACAAATATCGATTTTTTTTAAGACCTTATGAATTTTGTATAAAATCTGAAATGGATTTGGAAGCAACACCAGTTCAAATTAAAACAATAATTTATAAAAGAACTTTTGTTCAGTTGGATCTTTTTGTAACTTCTTTTTTATGGAATTTAACAATTCCAATAGGTTATCAATCTTTCCGAAATTTACATATTGAATCTTTTATGCAAACACTTTATATAAAACCTAGACTTCAAGTTTTTTTAAGAGCATATCCTATATTAACAAATATCAAAAAAAATTAATAATTAGTTTTTTTATTACTAAATTATTATTATAATTTATCTTTATATATATATATATATTTATATAATATATAAATAGAATTTTGTATTTTTACTATTATATTGAATAGAAAAAGCTATAAATTATATGTTATATATCTTATTGTCAACTTAGTTTTTTTAATTAAGTTGACAATTTTGTAACTTTTGTTACACAATATGTTGTATTATTTATAAAAAAAAAAAAATAGTTTCTTCTTATTGCCCTTTTAACTCAGTGGTAGAGTAACGCCATGGTAGGGCGTAAGTCATCGGTTCAAATCTGATAAAGGGCTTTTTTTTACAAAGTCAAATAATGTTCACATTTTATTTAACGTAAAATTGAAATTTATAACTTAATTATATATTCTAATACTGAAGTTTTTTCTAATTTACAAAATTAAAAATTTCTAGTATCGGTTAAAAAAATTTTGGAACTTTCAACTTTCTATTTACTATGATAAAATAAATTAGTAAATTTTGAAAGTTAATAGATTTTCTTTTATACAATATAAAAAAACTATTAGATAATGAATTTAAAATAAAAAAAGACATAAAAAATTATTACAAAGAAAAGAAAAGTTTACCTACTTTTTAATTTTAATCGATTTTAGAAATTATATTAATAAAAAAAATTAAAATTGAAAGGGATCATAAAAAAATTTTTTTAGGTACTTAAAAATGGTTGAAGTAACTTAATAGGAGAATCATTATGACTATAGCCATTGGAAAGTCTTCCAAAGAACCAAAAGGTTTATTTGATAGCATGGATGACTGGCTAAGGAGAGACCGTTTTGTATTTGTAGGTTGGTCTGGTCTATTGCTTTTTCCTTGTGCATATTTTGCTTTAGGTGGATGGTTTACAGGTACAACCTTTGTAACTTCATGGTATACTCATGGATTAGCTAGTTCTTATTTAGAAGGTTGTAATTTTTTAACTGCCGCTGTTTCTACCCCAGCAAATAGTTTAGCTCATTCTTTACTATTATTATGGGGACCTGAAGCACAAGGTGATTTTACTCGTTGGTGTCAATTAGGCGGTTTATGGACTTTTGTAGCTCTTCATGGTGCATTTGGCTTAATAGGCTTTATGTTAAGACAATTTGAACTTGCTCGATCTGTTCAATTACGTCCTTATAATGCAATTGCGTTTTCTGGACCTATTGCTGTTTTTGTATCTGTTTTTCTTATTTATCCTTTAGGACAATCAGGTTGGTTTTTTGCACCTAGTTTTGGTGTAGCTGCAATTTTTAGATTTATTCTTTTTTTTCAAGGCTTTCATAACTGGACTTTAAACCCATTTCATATGATGGGTGTCGCTGGAGTTTTAGGGGCTGCTCTTTTATGCGCAATTCACGGTGCTACTGTTGAGAATACATTATTTGAAGATGGTGATGGTGCAAACACATTCCGTGCTTTTAATCCAACTCAATCTGAAGAAACATATTCTATGGTTACTGCGAATCGTTTTTGGTCTCAAATTTTTGGTGTTGCTTTTTCTAATAAACGTTGGTTACACTTTTTTATGCTATTCGTACCAGTAACTGGATTATGGATGAGTGCTATTGGGGTTGTAGGTTTAGCTTTAAATTTACGTGCCTACGATTTTGTTTCCCAAGAAATTCGTGCAGCAGAGGATCCAGAATTTGAAACTTTTTATACAAAAAATATTTTATTAAATGAAGGTATTAGAGCTTGGATGGCAGCTCAAGATCAGCCTCATGAAAATCTTGTATTCCCAGAGGAGGTTCTACCCCGTGGAAACGCTCTTTAATGGAACTTTAGCTTTAGGTGGTCGTGATCAAGAAACCACAGGTTTTGCTTGGTGGGCAGGTAATGCTAGACTTATTAATTTATCTGGAAAGTTACTTGGAGCTCATGTAGCTCATGCTGGATTAATTGTTTTTTGGGCTGGAGCAATGAATTTGTTTGAAGTTGCTCATTTTGTACCAGAAAAACCTATGTATGAACAAGGATTAATACTACTTCCTCATTTAGCTACTTTAGGTTGGGGAGTAGGACCTGGTGGAGAAATTGTTGATACTTTTCCATATTTTGTGTCTGGAGTTCTTCATTTAATTTCTTCTGCAGTTTTAGGTTTTGGTGGTATTTATCATGCACTTATTGGACCAGAAACTTTAGAAGAATCTTTTCCGTTTTTTGGTTACGTTTGGAAAGACAAAAACAAAATGACTACTATTTTAGGTATTCATTTAATTTTGTTAGGTGCTGGTGCTTTTCTTTTAGTATTTAAAGCCTTATATTTTGGTGGTATTTATGATACATGGGCTCCAGGTGGTGGAGATGTAAGAAAAATTACAAATTTAACTCTTAGTCCAGGTGTAATCTTTGGTTATTTACTTAAATCTCCATTTGGTGGAGAAGGTTGGATTGTTAGTGTAGATAATTTAGAAGATATCATTGGCGGGCATGTATGGTTAGGTTCCATTTGTATTTTTGGGGGAATCTGGCATATTTTAACAAAACCTTTTGCATGGGCTCGTCGTGCTTTGGTATGGTCTGGGGAAGCTTACTTATCTTATAGTTTAGGTGCTATTGCTGTTTTTGGTTTTATTGCTTGTTGTTTTGTTTGGTTCAATAATACAGCTTATCCGAGTGAATTTTATGGTCCTACCGGTCCAGAAGCATCTCAAGCTCAAGCTTTTACTTTTTTAGTTAGAGATCAACGTCTTGGAGCTAATGTAGGTTCAGCTCAAGGACCTACTGGATTAGGGAAATATATTATGCGTTCGCCCACTGGAGAAATTATTTTTGGTGGAGAAACAATGCGTTTTTGGGATCTTCGTGCTCCATGGTTAGAACCATTACGTGGACCAAACGGTTTAGATCTAAGTAAATTAAAAAAAGATATACAACCTTGGCAAGAACGTCGATCTGCAGAATACATGACTCATGCTCCATTAGGATCATTAAATTCTGTAGGTGGAGTAGCAACAGAAATTAATGCAGTAAATTATGTTTCTCCTAGAAGTTGGTTAGCAACATCTCATTTCGTTTTAGGTTTCTTTTTCTTTGTAGGGCACTTATGGCATGCTGGAAGAGCACGTGCTGCTGCAGCTGGTTTTGAAAAAGGAATTGATCGTGATTTTGAACCAGTTCTTTCTATGACACCTCTTAATTAATTAATTAATTAATTAATTATTAACTAAAAAAACAAGTAAAAAAAAAAAATTTTTTTTTTACTTGTTTTTTTAGTTAATAATTAACTTGCTAATTTAACTATTTATTTTTTGAAATTAAAAAAGGAGAGAGAGGGATTTGAACCCTCGATAATCTTAAAAACTATATCGGTTTTCAAGACCGACGCCATAAACCACTCGGCCATCTCTCCTATAGTAAACATTTTCAATCTAATAATTTTTTTCAAAAAAATTATTAAAGTTTGATCAAATCGAAATTATAAGTAATTTTTTGATAATTTTACAAAAACAGGATTTGATGGTAATATTTTCATATTTATTAAAAACTTGGAGAATCACAACTATGACTATAGCTTTCCAATTGGCTGTGTTTGCACTAATTGCTATTTCATTTCTCCTAGTAATTGGTGTTCCCGTAGTACTAGCTTCTCCTGAAGGTTGGTCAAGTAACAAAAATGTTGTTTTTTCAGGTGCTTCTTTATGGATTGGATTAGTTTTTTTAGTAGGTATTCTTAATTCGTTTATATCTTAAAATTTTATAGTAATTTAAATTTTATGAATTTAAACCTTCCTTGGTTTACATTATATTATAAATTCTAAATGCATTTGAAACAAGTGCTTTAGATAAAAAAAATGTTTCCAAGGAGGTTTAATTAAAAAAAAATTCTATAAATATATATAAATTATATATATATATATATATATATATAATATAAGTATAATTTATATACGCGGGTATAGTTTAATGGTAAAATTCCTCCTTGCCAAGGAGAATATGCGGGTTCGATTCCCGCTACCCGCCAATTGAAATAATTAGCTTAAAAAAAGAAAATAAGTAAAAATATTTTTTTTTGGCGGAGACAGGATTTGAACCTATGACCTCAAGGTTATGAGCCTTGCGAGCTACCAGACTGCTCTACTCCGCGTTATAATTAACGAAAAAAGTATACTCTATAAAAATGGAATTAAACAAGATATTTTTTGAATAACCCCGCCTCTTATAAGAGGCGGGAAAGAAACCCAAAATGTTTACCAACTAGATTTGGTTACTCCAGGCAATAAACATGCATGAGCCATTTCACGAAGTAAATGTCTAGATAAACCAAAATCGCGATAATTTGCTTTAGGTCTTCCAGTCAAAAAACAACGACGATGAAGACGAGTCGGGGCACTATTACGTGGTAAAGATTGTAATTTTTTTTGAAATTCCCATTTTTCATCTAATGATGAGGTTTCCGTAATTTTTTTTTTTAAAGAATTACGTAAAATTTTGTATTTTTTTTCTAAATTTTGTCTTTTTTTTTCTCTTTGAATAAGACTCTTTTTTGCCATAATTATTTAATTAGTAAGATATTCTTTTTCAATAAATTTTTATTAAAAAATATTTTGAGTAAAATTGGAAATTTAATACAAATATAATTTAACCAAATTTACCAGATGTAGAAGCAATTAAAAAAGCAGCATAAGTAAATATATAACCTACAGAAAAATGAGCTAATCCAACTAATCTTGCTTGAACAATAGAAAGAGCTACTGGTTTATCTTTCCAGCGAACTAAATTCGCTAAAGGAGTACGTTCGTGAGCCCAAGCTAAAGTTTCAATAAGTTCTTGCCAATATCCACGCCACGATATCAGAAACATAAATCCAGTAGCCCAAACTAAATGACCAAATAAAAACATCCATGCCCAAACAGACAGACTATTCATACCAAAAGGATTATATCCATTAATCAATTGTGAAGAATTTAACCATAAATAATCTCTTAACCAGCCCATTAAATATGTAGAAGATTCATTAAATTGTGCTGCATTTCCTTGCCATAATGTAATATGTTTCCAATGCCAATAAAAAGTAACCCATCCAATAGTATTTAACATCCAAAAAACTGCTAAATAAAAAGCATCCCAAGCAGAAATATCACAAGTACCACCTCGTCCAGGACCATCACAAGGAAAACTATAACCAAATTCTTTTTTATCTGGCATTAATTTAGATCCTCGTGCATCTAAAGCACCTTTCACTAAAATTAATGTAGTAGTATGTAAACCTAAAGCAATAGCGTGATGTACTAAAAAGTCTCCAGGACCAATTGTTAAGAAAAGTGAATTACTATTATTATTTATAGCATCTAACCAACCAGGTAACCATATGCTTTGACCAGCATTAAATGCTGGATTATTTGTTGATGATAAAAGTACATCAAAACCATATAAAGCTTTACCATGAGCAGATTGTATCCATTGAGCAAAAATAGGTTCAATTAAAATTTGTTTTTCAGGAGTACCAAAAGCAAGCATAACATCATTATGAACGTAAAGACCTAAAGTATGAAATCCTAGAAATAAACTAGCCCAACTTAAATGGGATATTATAGCTTCTTTATGTTCTAACATTCTAGCTAATACATTATCTTTATTTTGTTCCGGATTATAATCTCTAATAAAGAAAATAGCTCCATGAGCAAAAGCACCTGTCATAATAAAACCAGCAATATATTGATGATGAGTATATAATGCAGCTTGCGTTGTAAAATCTTGTGCAAGAAACGCATAGGGAGGTAAAGAATACATATGTTGAGCTACTAAGGAGGTAATAACTCCTAACGATGCTAAAGCAAGACCTAATTGAAAATGAAGAGAATTGTTAATAGTATCATAAAGACCTTTATGTCCTCGACCTAAACGTCCTCCTGGAGGAGTATGGGTTTCAAGAATTTCTTTGATACTATGACCAATTCCAAAATTAGTTCTATACATATGACCAGCTATAATAAAAACAACTGCAATAGCTAAATGATGGTGAGCAATATCAGTAAGCCATAAACTTTGTGTTTGTGGATGAAATCCACCAATAAAAGTTAAGATAGCTGTTCCAGCCCCTTGAGATGTTCCAAAAGCATGATTACTTGAATCGACATTTTGAGCGTAAATATTCCATTGTCCTGCAAAAAATGGACCTAGTCCTTCCGGATGTGGTAATTTTGTTAAAAAATTATCCCATCTTACGTGTTCGCCTCTTGATTCTGGAATTGCCACATGAACTAAATGACCTGTCCAAGCTAATGAGCTTACACCAAAAAGTCCTGATAAATGATGATTTAAACGAGATTCAGCATTTTTAAACCAGGATACTTTAGGTTTCCATTTAGGTTGTAAATGTAACCAACCTGCTATTAAGGAAATAGACGAAAGAATAACTAAAAAAAGAGCTCCATTATAAAGATCTTGATTAGTTCGTAAACCAATTGTATACCACCATTGGTATACACCAGAATATGCTATATTAACTGGTCCAGAAGCTCCTCCTCGAGTAAAAGCTTCAACAGCTGGTTGACCAAAATGCGGATCCCAAATTGCATGAGCAATTGGTCTGACATGTAAAGGGTCTTGTCCCCATGCTTCAAAATTACCTTGCCAAGCAACGTGAAATAAATTACCAGAAGTCCATAAAAAAATGATTGCTAATTGACCAAAATGTGACGCAAAAATCTTTTGATAAAGACGTTCTTCAGTCATATCATCATGACTTTCAAAGTCATGTGCGGTCGCAATACCAAACCAAATACGACGCGTAGTTGGGTCTTGAGATAGGCCCTGGCTAAATTTGGGAAATCTTGATGCCATAATGCTTTTCAAATCCTCCTTAGCCATTATCCTACTGCAATAATTCTTGCTAGAAAGAATGCCCATGTTGTGGCAATTCCACCTAGAAGGTAATGAGCTACTCCTACAGCACGGCCTTGTGTAATACTTAAGGCGCGAGGCTGGATAGCAGGAGCAACTTTTAATTTGTTGTGAGCCCAAACAATGGATTCAATAAGCTCTTGCCAATATCCACGACCACTAAATAAGAACATTAAACTAAAAGCCCAAACAAAGTGAGCACCTAAAAATAAAAGACCATAAGCAGATAAGGAAGAACCATAAGATTGAATTACTTGAGAAGCTTGTGCCCATAAAAAGTCACGAAGCCAACCATTAATAGTAATAGCGCTTTGTGCAAAATTTCCACCGGTAATATGAGTTACAACACCTTGCTCGCTTATAGTACCCCAAACATCAGATTGCATTTTCCAACTAAAGTGAAAAATAACTACAGAAATAGAATTATACATCCAAAATAAACCTAAGAAAACATGATCCCATGCAGATACTTGACAAGTTCCTCCTCTTCCAGGTCCATCGCAAGGAAAACGAAAACCAAGATTAGCTTTGTCTGGTATCAAACGAGAACTTCGAGCAAATAAAACACCTTTTAATAAAATTAAAACAGTTACATGAATTGTAAATGCATGAATATGATGTACTAAAAAATCTGCTGTTCCTAACGGAATTGGTAATAAAGCAACTTTACTACCAACTGCTATTACGTCTCCACCACCCCATGTTAAACTAGTACTTGCTAAAGCATTAGGAGCAGTAAAGTTTGGTGCTAAAGCATGTGTGTTTTGTATCCATTGAGCAAAAACAGGTTGTAATTGAATAGCAGTATCTGAAAACATATCTTGAGGACGTCCTAAAGCACTCATCGTATCATTATGAATATATAATCCAAAACTATGAAATCCTAAAAAGATGCATACCCAATTAAGATGTGATATTATTGCATCACGATGTCGAAGAACTCGATCTAACAAATTGTTGTATTGAGTAGTTGGATCATAATCTCTTACCATAAAAATAGCAGCATGTGCAGCAGCACCAACTATTAAAAATCCACCAATCCACATATGATGTGTAAAAAGAGAAAGTTGAGTACCGTAATCAGTAGCTAAATATGGATAAGGAGGCATAGCGTACATATGATGAGCTACAATAATAGTTAAAGAACCCAACATAGCTAAATTAAGTGCTAATTGAGCATGCCATGAAGTTGTTAAAATTTCATAAAGACCTTTATGACCCTCTCCAGTAAATGGACCTTTATGAGCTTCTAAAATTTCTTTAAAACTATGACCGATACCCCAGTTAGTACGATACATATGACCTGCTACTAAAAAAAGAACTGCAATAGCTAAATGATGATGAGCTGTATCAGTTAACCATAAACCGCCAGTTACTGGATTAAGTCCTCCACGAAAAGTTAAAAAGTCAGAATATTCTGACCAATTTAAAGTAAAAAAAGGAGTTAACCCTTTTGCAAAACTAGGGTAAAGTTCAGCTAAAAGATCACGATTTAAAATAAATTCATGAGGAAGAGGTATTTCTTTTGGATCAACTCCAGCATCTAAAAGCTGATTAATAGGTAAAGAAACATGTACTTGATGTCCAGCCCAAGAAAGAGAACCTAAGCCTAAAAGACCTGCTAAATGATGATTTAGCATAGATTCAACATCTTGAAACCAAGCTAATTTTGGAGCAGCTTTGTGATAATGAAACCATCCTGCAAAAAGCATTAATGCTGCAAAAACTAATCCACCAATTGCAGTAGAATAAAGTTGTAATTCACTAGTTATTCCAGATGCTCGCCAAAGTTGAAAAAAGCCGGAGGTTATTTGTATTCCTTGAAAACCCCCGCCAACATCCCCATTTAAAATTTCTTGACCAACTATAGGCCAAACAACTTGAGCACTGGGCTTAATATGAGTAGGATCACTTAACCATGCTTCATAATTAGAAAAACGAGCACCATGAAAGTACATACCACTTAACCAAATAAAAATGATGGCTAATTGCCCAAAATGAGCACTAAAAACCTTACGAGAAATTTCTTCTAAATCATTGGTATGGCTGTCAAAATCATGAGCATCAGCATGTAAATTCCAAATCCAAGTGGTAGTACTAGGACCCTTAGCTAGAGTCCTTGAAAAATGCCCAGGTTTAGCCCATTTTTCAAAAGAGGTTTTTACAGGATCCTTTTCCACCACAATCTTGACTTCTGGTTCCGGTGAACGAATAGTCATCGAGGTTCTCCTCTCTTCAGACGAGGCATAGGAAAAACCTACCAACAATAATTAGTAAACTTCTGAGAGATCCATATATAACTTTTAGATCTCTTTCTCAGTTTAAAACTGGAACAACTATTATACAGAAATTACCTAGGCAGGTCTTCAAATTTATTATGACACAATTTTAAGGTGCTTAATGGACCATAAATTTTATGTAAATTTTAAAATGAAATTTAGTTGAATTAGTAATAAAAAACTAATAACTAATTTAACTAAATTTCATTTTAAATTTTTATTAAAAACGTCCTGTCATTTTTAACCAATTATGTGCTTCAATATAATTACTTGGAGCAAGTAAAATAGCTTGTTTCCAATACTCAGCCGCTTGATCAAACCAAGTTTCTGAAGCTTCTGGATCTCCTTGTTGAATCGCTTGTTCTCCTCGATAATGGCAAATAACAGCCATATTATTAAAAGCTTGAGGCAAAGATGGATTTCGTTCTAATGCTTGAAAATAATATTCTAAAGCTTTAGCATGTTCTCCATTACTTGTATGAATAAGACCTATATTATATAATATATAACTTCGATCATAAGGATCAATTTCTAAGCGCATAGCTTCATAATAATTTTGCAAAGCTTCTGCATATTCTCCTTCAGATTGAGCTGACATTCGTTACGGTTGTTAATTTATTTAAAATAAACTCCGTTTCAAAACCGTACATGAAGTTTAAACTTCATACGGCTCCTCTTTATATAGAGTAAATAAAAAAAAGGTTATTTAAAATAATACAATATTTATTGTAACCAAAATGAAAATCTATATGGGTTAGTGTTTTTCTAAAAAATGTCTAACCATCCTTTTTTGCAAATTTTTTACAAAATTCTTTGTTCTTAATGCTTTGTATTGTATAAGAATTAGCTCTTTTGACAATCTCCGATGATTTTATAGATACCCAAAATACAAACGAGATGGAAGTTTGTTTCCTCAATCATACATTTTAATTTAATTAAAAAAGAAATAACGAAGCTTTTGTATTGTCAATTTCTACATGTAAGGCTTTCTTAATATGTATACTTATAAAAAATGTTTAAACATTTTTACATAAGTTTAACCTTGTGTTTAACACTGTAAATAAGTATTTAAGGCTACATTAATCGAGGGTATACGATAGAAGGGTTTAGAAAAAAAGTCAAAGTAACCTTCACTAAGCATAAGTATTTATTCAAAATGTTATTTATTCCACATTATTAAAATTCTTGGGTTTAAAGTCAAATCACACCATCTCTATAGTACGTAAATGCTTCTTTTTCTCTTTGAGTTGTTGGAATTATTCGTAATAAAATATCGGCAACAATTGTAAAAGTTTTATCAATAAAATTATCATTTTTTTGAGATCTAGGCATAGTTAATTATAAATTTATCAAATAATCTTATTTTCTTTTTATTGAAAATAAATCCATAAAAAATTTTGAAATATTTGTATAATAAAAAAAATTTACATATGTATATGTAAAAGCTTTTTATTGAAATATATATTTTTTTTTAATTCAAGTCATTTTATTTAATATATTAAATAAAATAACTCAAATTAAAAAATATTGCTATAATATACATTTTTCCATTACAATATTTTCAAATAGTTTATCTTGGAAAGATGGTTGAGTGGTTTAAGGCGTAGCATTGGAAATGCTATGTAGGCTTTTGGTCTATCGAGGGTTCGAATCCCTCTCTTTCCGAAAGAAATTTTATGTGTTTTTTTTTTTATCAAAAAATAAATGCTTATTAGCATTTTTAAGTTTAATTATTAACTGAATTTTTTTTATTCTAATTGTTATTATTATTTTTTTAAAGTGAAATTATAATTTAGTTAAAAAAATACTTATAATTCATTTTTTTTTATGAATCCTAGTATTAATCCTAGTTAGTATGTTATTAAAAAAATGAATTTTTAATTAATAAACATTTTACAATTACTAAAAATAATAGTAATAAAAAAAATAAACTAGTTTTTTTCATTAAACAAAAGTTTCAATTTCAAAATAAAATTATATATAATAATTCAAATTTAATTACTACCAAATAGTATTTTATATATTGTATAGCAGATTCATTTAAAAAAATTTTCAAAAATTTTGATAAATTAAAAACAGATAGAAAATTAGAGTTATTATCCTATTTCTCATTTTAATGAGAAATAGGATAATAACTCTAATTTTCTATCTGTTTTTTTAAACTTGACGAGAATAATATTCTACAACTAGCAACTCATTTATTTTTAAATAAATCCATTCACGATCAATAATTTGATTAACTAATCCTTTAATTTGCATTAAATCAAAAGTTAAGTGATTTGGTATTTTTTGTTTTTGAAAAGAATTTAAATTTTTTATAATTATTGATTGAGATTTTGATCGATCTTTTATAGTAATAACATCTTTAGGCTTACAATTATAACTTGGTATATCAACTGTATTATTATTTATTAAAATATGTCGATGATTAACTAATTGTCTTGCTCCTGGAATTGTCGGAGCCATACCCAACCGAAAAATAATATTATCTAAACGCATTTCCAACAATTGTAACAACACCTGACCTGTTGAACCTTTTGCTTTTCTAGCAATACGTACATATTTTAATAATTGTCTTTCGGTTAATCCATAATGAAAACGTAATTTTTGTTTTTCTTCTAAACGAATACGATACTGAGAAACTTTTTTATTAGATGTTGATTGATTAATATAACCAGATTTTAATTTAAGTGTTTTATTAGTTAAACCTGGTAAAGCCCCCAGACGACGTATTATTTTTACACGAGGTCCTCGATAACGGGACATAAAAACTCCTTTATGTTACAAAAATAGGAAAAAATAATATAAAATATATAACATATAAAAATCGTTTTATAAAAAATTTTACAATTTTTATAAACTTTTTTTCATAGTTAAAAAACTATAGCATAATAAAGTAAACAAACAAATAAAAAAATAAAACAAAAATTATATTACTATAGAAATAAAAATAATCAAAAATTTTTTTATTGTTATTTAAAAAATAGAAAAAAAGCCCGCTATCGGAGTCGAACCGATGACCATCGCATTACAAGTGCGACGCTCTGACCTCTGAGCTAAACAGGCAAATAATTAAAAAATAAATTGATAATGTATACCATTTTTTTCTTTTTTATTAAAAACAACATATTATATATAATATATTGAAAAAAAGCAAGAATTGTTTTTTAATTTTTTTTTAACTATTGCATAAAAAAAAAAAAAAAACTATAATTAGATTTGATACAAGAAAAAAATTTTTTTGTTTCACTGTAGGGGGTATGGCGAAATTGGTAGACGCTGCGGACTTAATTTAATTGAGCTTTAGTTGAGAAATTTACTAAATGATTGTTTTCAAATTCAGGGAAACCTAGGTTGCAAAAAAAAGATAAAAATTAGGTAATCCTGAGCCAAATTTTGTTTACTAAAACAAAAGAGGTGCAGAGACTCAAAGAAAACTATCCTAACGAAATTTTTTATCATTTTTATAAAAAATTGGATTAATATATTAATTAATAATAATAAAATTATTAAATCATTTTTTCATTTTAAATATAGACGAGGATAAAGATAGAGTCCGTTTTTACAAGTTAATTTTAACAACAATGCAAATTGTAGTAAAATGAAAATCCGTTGGCTTTAAAGACCGTGAGGGTTCAAGTCCCTCTACCCCCAGGTAAACTTTTATTGAATTTTAATAAAAAGTTGACATATTTTTGCTATTTATGTTAAAATAGAAAAAATAAAAATTGCCGGGATAGCTCAGTTGGTAGAGCAGAGGACTGAAAATCCTCGTGTCACCAGTTCAAATCTGGTTTCTGGCAGATTTCTAAAATATATAAAAATATAAAAAGGGCTTAAAATCTTCTAATAAAAATCTGAATTTTAGAATATTTTAAACCCTTTTTATATATATTTTATATATATACTTATTTTTACTTTAATATATTATTAAAATAGTAGATATTTTTTTTATTTCTATATAATTAATAAGCGTCTTGTAATTCATAAAAATTAGGTACGATATAATCTTTGCGTAAAGGCCATCCTAGCCAACTATCAGGCATTAAAATACGTTTAAGACATGGGTGATTTTCATAAAAAATTCCAAACATATCGTAAGATTCACGTTCTTGAAAATCTGCACTTTTCCAGACCCAAAAAATAGATGGAATTTTTGGGTTTTTTCGTAATATAAAAATTTTTATGCATATTTCTTCAGGTTGATCGGCATTATCGGTTATTTTTGTAAAATGATATACACTAGCTAATAATCCTCCTGGTTCCACATCATATGCACATTGAGAACGAAGATAATTAAATCCATAAACATATAAAGCAACAGCTAAAGAAGGCCAATCTTCAGATCTAATCTGTAATGTTTCTATTCCTTGATAATCAAAACCCAAAGGTCTGTGTTTTAAATTATGCTTAATTAACCAAATAGATAAACGTCCTTGTATTTTATTATTGTTATTTTTTAAAATGTTTAACATATTATTTTTACTTTTTTTATTTTTTTTTAGTCAAAACTAAAAGGTTATATTTATAAATTTTCCTTTTCTTTAAATGTTAAAGATGTTTCTAATAAAACTTTAGAAGTTTTTTTAGATTGGAAAAATTGGTTTGAGGAAGTTAGTTTTGGATTGTCTAGATTTGAAAAAAAATTGAATTGATGATTTAAAGTAAAAAATCTGGTTCCTTTTTTAAGGATTTTTTTTTCTTCATATATTTCTTGAGCTATTTTTTTACGAAGTTTTATTATAGCATCTATAATTGCTTCTGGTTTAGGCGGACATCCAGGTAAATAAATATCCACAGGAATTAATTTATCTACCCCACGAACTGTAGTATATGAATCTGTACTAAACATGCCTCCAGTAATAGTACACGCACCCATTGCAATTACATATTTTGGTTCAGGCATTTGTTCATACAATCTAACTAAAGAAGGAGCCATTTTCATAGTTACAGTACCAGCTGTTATTATCAAATCTGCTTGTCTAGGGCTGGATCTAGGTACTAAACCATAACGATCAAAATCGAATCGTGAACCAATTAATGATGCAAATTCAATAAAACAACAACTTGTACCATAAAGGAGTGGCCATAGACTAGAAAGTCTAGCCCAATTAGAAAAATCATTAAAAGTTGTTAAAATAATTGAATTTGTAAGAGTTTTGTTAATAAAAGAAGATTCTATAGAATTTTTAAGCATAGTTGTAGAGTTATCCTCTAAACTATTTTCACAAGTAAAAAATTTGAAATTTAAGACCATTCTAGTGCTCCTTTTCGCCATGCATATACTAAACCAATAATTAAAATTAAAATAAAAATTAAAGCTTCAATAAAAGATGATATACCAAAATTATAAAAACTCATAGCCCAAGGATAAAGAAAAACTGTTTCTACATCAAAAATTACAAAAACTAAAGCAAACATATAATATCGAATTTGAAATTGAATACAAGCTTCTCCCATCGGTTCTATACCTGATTCATAACTTGTAAATTTTTCAGGTCCTTTATTTATAGGTGCTATCCATTTTGACAAAGAAAAAATTAGTATTGAGAAAAAACTAATTATTAATAAAAATACGAAAAAATAATCATATTTTTGAAGTAAAAACATTAAAAACCTCCTAAAAAATATATATAATTTCAAGTTTATAAAAAAAAAGTTTAAATTGGTCAATTATTATTATAATTGTACTTATTTGAACTTTAGATTTTTTAGTTAAATTTTATTAACTAATCTTTTATGATGAAGTATACCTTTTTTCATTTTATAAAAAAAAACAAATTTAGGGCTATACGGATTTGAACCGTAGACATTCTCGGTAAAACAGTTCTTTTAAATTAAGAACTGCTTTAAGAACCCAACATGCATGTTTTTATGCATTGGGCTCGTTTATTAACTAAGTGTTAATTTAGTTATTTTCCATCCTTTTTTTTGTTAATAATAAGATGGTTCCGTTTGCTTAAAATTCTAAAAAATTTTAATACAATCCCAAAGTTTTTCAAAAATTATCAAATATTGACTTAGGTTTGTTTTTTACATGGATTTACTCAATAAAGAGTTTCTCTTGCTAAAATAATATGAAATTTTATACACCTTAAAATTTCATAAAGCAAAAAAAGAATATCTTGAGTTCCCCGTAATTCTCATCATGTAATAACATTAAAAGAAAAAATTAACCATATCAACTAAAAATGTAATTTCAAATAAATAATAGAAATTATTTGTGTCAGGCTATTTTTCTCAATGATTAAATCAAAGAGTAAGACATTTTCTATTTCACAAAAATTAGAAAACTTTTAGTTGTGAATCGACAAATCGAAAAAAAATTTTTGATAAGCATTGGCGCACGTGTAAACGAGGCGCTCTACCGCTGAGCTATAGCCCTTTAATACTGACGAGTTATATTAGTATTATTTTCTATACAATATATATATATACTTTTTTATTATTTATTGTCAAGGTTTAGATTCAATTTTTTTTACTTATCTTGCATTAAAAGTTATTATATAGTTATAATAAATTTGAAATAAAATACCTACTTAACTCAGTGGTTTAGAGTATCGCTTTCATACGGCGAGAGTCATTGGTTCAAATCCAATAGTAGGTAAGTTTTTTTTCTAATTTATATTAGATGCCAGAAAAAGTGGCATCTAATATAAATTTTTAATTATTAATTAATTATTTAATTTATAACTTTGATGCCATATTGATTGCTTCTAATCTTGCTTTAGCTCTTTTAAAAACTAATAGAGCTTCGATTTCTTTTTTTTTGTTACCTTCTGCTTCTTCTAAATTTGTTTTAGCTTTTTGAAAAGTTTCTTGTGCTTCTTGATAATCTATTTCACTAGCTTTTTCAGCATCATTAACTAAAATAGTTAAATTATTATTGTCAATCATAGCAAAACCACCCATTAATGCCATAGTAGACCATTGATCATTAAGGCGTATTTTGACAATTCCTATATCTAAAGCAGTTAAAACTGAAGCATGGTTAGGTAGTATTCCAATTTGCCCACTATTCGTTGATAAAATAATTTCTTGAATATCCGAATTCCAAACAATTCGATTAGGAGCCATGATACGAAGATTTAGCATAATTTTTAACTCTCCACTTGTAAAGTAGCTGCTTTTGCAGTAGCTTCATCTATATTTCCTACTAAATAAAATGCTTGTTCAGGAAGGCTATCTAATTCTCCCGAAAGAATCATTTGAAATCCTTTTATAGTTTCTCTAAGACTTACATATTTTCCTGGCGAACCTGTAAAAACTTCTGCTACAAAGAAAGGTTGTGATAAAAATCTTTCTATTTTGCGTGCTCTTGCTACAGTTAAACGATCTTCTTCAGATAATTCATCTAAACCAAGAATAGCAATAATATCTTGTAATTCTTTGTATCGTTGTAAAGTCTGTTTTACTCCTTGCGCAGTTTCATAATGTTCTTCACCTACAATCCAAGGTTGTAACATTGTAGAAGTTGAATCTAAAGGATCTACAGCAGGATAAATTCCTTTAGCTGCTAAACCTCTAGATAATACAGTAGTGGCATCTAAATGAGCAAAAGTTGTTGCAGGAGCCGGATCTGTTAAATCATCCGCAGGTACATAAACAGCTTGAATAGAAGTAATTGATCCTTCTTTTGTAGAAGTTATTCTTTCTTGTAAAGTTCCCATTTCTGTACTTAAAGTTGGTTGATATCCTACTGCAGACGGCATTCTACCTAATAAAGCAGAAACTTCTGAACCTGCTTGAACAAAACGAAAAATATTATCAATAAATAAAAGTACATCTTGTTTATTAACATCACGAAAATACTCAGCCATAGTTAAAGCTGTTAACCCAACTCTCATACGAGCGCCTGGTGGTTCATTCATTTGACCATAAACTAAAGCAACTTTTGATTCTGAAATATTTTGTTCATTTATTACTTTAGATTCTTTCATTTCCATGTAAAGATCATTTCCTTCACGAGTTCTTTCCCCTACTCCTCCAAATACTGAAACACCTCCATGTGCTTTCAAGATGTTATTAATTAATTCCATAATAAGAACTGTTTTTCCTACACCAGCTCCTCCAAATAATCCAATTTTTCCTCCACGACGATAAGGAGCTAAAAGATCTACTACTTTAATTCCTGTTTCAAAAATAGATAATTTGGTATCTAATTGAGTAAAAGCAGGAGCAGCTCTATGAATAGGAAATGTTGTAGTAACTTCTACAGGTCCTAAGTTATCTACAGGTTCTCCTAAAACATTAAAAATTCGTCCAAGAGTCGCTTCTCCTACAGGAACTGTTAAAGGAGCACCAGTATCAATAACTTTCATACCCCGCATCATTCCATCTGTCGCACTCATAGCAACAGCTCTTACTTTGTTATTTCCTAACAATTGTTGAACTTCACAAGTAACATTAATTTCTTCACCAGCTGAATTTTGATCTTTAACAATTAAAGAGTTATAAATATTAGGCATTTTCCCTGGAGAAAAGGCAACATCTAATACGGGACCAATAACTTGAGTAATACTTCCTATATTTTTAGCAACAAGTGTAGACATTCCAAAAGCTAAAAAATTTGTTTTCATAAAATAAAAAGTTAGTTAATAATGAAATTATAATAAAAAAAATATTGTGTATCAAATAAATCAATTAATAATAAAAAAAACTACCTTAGAAAAAATATATATTTAAACTTTTTCTTAATATTTTTGAAGTTAACTAGATAGATTAAATTTTGATACTAAATTAATGACAAAATATATAAATTTGATATATATCTATATATATATATATAGATATAGATATATAATACTCATATATATATATATATATATATATATATATATTTAAATCTATATACTGAAAAATTGTTAAGGTCAATGTGTATCAATAAAAAAAAATAATAAAATTTATTTAATAATACAATAGCTAGGTTGCATTACATATAAAAAACAATATACAATAATAATGTTTTATTATTGGAAAAAATTTTTACTTAAAAAATTTTTTATACAAAAGAAAAATTAGAAAAAAATTTTTATCGAGCAGACCTCATCCTTGCAAGAATATTATTAGATTTGTAGGGAGGGACTTATGTCACCACAAACGGAGACTAAAGCAGGTGTTGGATTCAAAGCTGGTGTTAAAGATTATCGATTAACTTATTACACTCCGGATTATGAGACCAAGGATACGGATATTTTAGCAGCATTTAGAATGACTCCTCAGCCTGGAGTTCCAGCGGAAGAAGCAGGCAACGCAGTTGCTGCTGAATCTTCAACTGGTACATGGACTACAGTTTGGACTGATGGTCTTACTAACCTTGATCGTTATAAAGGTCGATGCTATGATATTGACCCTGTTCCTGGAGAAGAAAATCAATATATTGCTTATGTAGCTTATCCTTTAGATTTATTTGAAGAAGGGTCTGTTACAAATATGTTTACTTCAATTGTAGGTAATGTATTTGGGTTTAAAGCTTTAAGAGCGTTACGTCTTGAAGATTTAAGAATTCCTCCAGCTTACACAAAAACTTTCCAAGGTCCTCCTCATGGTATTCAAGTTGAGAGAGATAAATTAAACAAATATGGTCGTCCTTTATTAGGATGTACTATTAAACCAAAATTAGGTTTATCTGCTAAAAATTATGGTCGAGCTGTATATGAATGTCTTCGTGGTGGACTTGATTTTACTAAAGATGATGAAAACGTAAATTCTCAACCATTTATGCGTTGGAGAGATCGTTTCTTATTTGTAGCAGAAGCTATTTATAAATCTCAAGCAGAAACTGGAGAAATCAAAGGACATTATTTAAATGCTACTGCAGGTACATGTGAAGAAATGCTAAAAAGAGCAGCATGTGCTAGAGAGTTAGGTGTACCAATTGTTATGCACGATTACTTAACTGGTGGTTTCACTGCAAATACTAGTCTGGCTTTTTATTGCCGTGACAATGGTTTACTTCTTCATATTCACCGTGCAATGCATGCAGTTATTGATAGACAAAAAAATCATGGTATACATTTCCGTGTATTAGCAAAAGCTTTACGTATGTCTGGTGGAGATCATATTCACGCTGGTACTGTTGTAGGTAAACTTGAAGGAGACCGTCAAGTAACTTTAGGTTTCGTAGATTTACTTCGTGATGACTATATTGAAAAAGATAGAAGTCGTGGTATTTATTTCACACAAGATTGGGTTTCTTTACCTGGTGTTTTCCCTGTAGCATCTGGTGGGATCCATGTTTGGCATATGCCTGCTTTAACTGAAATTTTTGGAGATGACTCTGTTTTACAATTTGGTGGTGGAACTTTAGGTCATCCTTGGGGTAACGCACCTGGTGCAGTTGCTAACCGAGTTTCGTTAGAAGCTTGCGTACAAGCACGTAATGAAGGTCGTGATCTTGCTCGTGAAGGAAATGAAATTATTCGCGAAGCTTGTAAGTGGAGTCCTGAGTTATCTGCTGCTTGTGAAATTTGGAAAGAAATTAAATTTGAATTTGATATTATTGATACTTTGTAAAATAAAGTAGATATTTTATCTTAAAAATTTTGTAATTTTCTTTTTTTTATCTGAGATTTCAGATAAAAAAAAGAAAATTACAAAATTTTAAAATGGGTTTGTAGCTCAGTGGATTAGAGCTCATGGTTCCGAATCATGAAGTCAAGGGTTCGAATCCCTTCTAACCCTTTTTCTTATTTTGAATATTTTTGTATAAAAAAAAAATTGTTCTATTATTAAATTACTTAAATTAAAATTTTTTCATATATATTTTTTTTGAAAAAAAAAAAAGAGGATTTTTTTATGTCTTTAATGAATTGGTTTGAAGATAAACGAAGATTTGGTGGATTAATTGGCGCTTTTATTGAAAAAGCTACTAAAGGATATATTTTTAGTGAAAGAGAAAAAGATCGATATATTAAAATTGACACTACTAAGGGATTATGGACTAGATGTGACAATTGCGAAAATATGTTATATGTTAGATTTTTGAGACAAAATAAACGAATTTGTGAAGAATGTGGATATCATTTACAAATGAGTAGTACAGAAAGAATTGAACTTTTAATTGATCGTGGTACTTGGTATCCAATGGATGAAGATATGACTGCTCGAGATGTTCTTAAATTTTCTGATGAAGATTCTTATAAAAATCGAATTGCTTTTTATCAAAAACGAACTGGTTTAACTGATGCAATTCAAACAGGCATAGGTCAATTAAACGGTATTCCTATTGCATTGGGAGTTATGGATTTTCAATTTATGGGCGGTAGTATGGGATCTGTAGTAGGTGAAAAAATTACTCGTCTTATTGAATATGCTACTAGAGCATCAATGCCATTAATTATAGTATGTTCTTCTGGTGGAGCACGCATGCAAGAAGGAACATTAAGCTTAATGCAAATGGCTAAAATTTCTTCGGTTTTGCAAATTCATCAAGCCCAAAAAAGATTACTTTATATAGCTATTCTTACCTATCCTACAACAGGAGGAGTTACTGCAAGTTTTGGTATGTTAGGGGATATTATTATTGCTGAGCCAAAAGCTTATATTGCATTTGCAGGAAAAAGAGTTATTGAACAAACTTTACGACAAAAAATACCAGATGGTTTTCAAGTTGCAGAATCATTATTTGATCATGGTTTACTTGATTTAATTGTTCCAAGAAATCTTTTAAAAGGTGTTTTAAGTGAAATTTTTGAATTATATAACGCTGCTCCTTGTAAAAAATTTCAAAATTCCTTTTTTAAATAATTTTGTTAGACTTTTAGTATTTTAGTAGTTTTTTTTTAATTCAAATTTTTAATAAAATATTATATTTTATTATTATTATTTATTAAAATAAGATATAATTTTTATTTAGTTTAGTTTTAAATAAAATATAGTATATATTATATTTATTTTTTTTTATTGTATTTTAAGGTATTTTTTATGACAGCTTCTTATTTACCTTCTATTTTTGTTCCTTTAGTTGGATTAATTTTTCCTGCTATTACTATGGCTTCATTATTTATATATATTGAACAAGATGAAATTTTATAAATAAATTGGAGACTAAAAATTTTTTTTTACTTTTTATAAAATATATATATGTTATATATCAATTTTTTTGTGATATATATTCTATAATACTTTGTGAAAAGTAAAAAAAATTTTTAATTTATTGTTATTATTATAATATTGATTATTTTTATATTGAAAAATAATCAATATTTTTTTTATCAACATTATTATTCAACTAGTTTAGGAGACATTCTTTTGTTATGAATTTACAAGTGGACCATATTAGAGTAGATTTTATAATAGGATCTCGAAGAATAAGTAATTTTTGTTGGGCTTTTATTCTTTTATTTGGTGCATTAGGTTTTTTTTTTGTTGGATTTTCTAGTTATTTGCAAAAAGATTTAATTCCTTTTTTATCAGCTGAACAAATTTTATTTATCCCACAAGGAATTGTAATGTGTTTTTATGGTATTGCAGGTTTATTTATTAGTTTTTATTTATGGTGCACTATTTGTTGGAATGTCGGTAGTGGCTATAATAAATTTGATAAACAAAAAGGAATATTTTCTATTTTTCGTTGGGGATTTCCTGGAAAAAATCGTCGTATTTTTATTCAATTTTTAATTAAAGATATTCAATCAATACGAATGGAAGTTCAAGAAGGTTTTTTATCTCGTCGCGTTCTTTATATAAAAATAAAAGGTCAACCAGATATACCTTTAAGTAGAATTGAAGAATATTTTACATTAAGAGAAATGGAAGATAAAGCTGCTGAGTTAGCTCGTTTTTTAAAAGTTTCTATTGAAGGTATTTAAACTTTTTATTACGTCTTTTTTTATAAAATATAAAAATATGCTGTTTTTTTAGCAAATTATAAATAGTTTTTATGAAGAAGAATTTTAGTTATTGGCGAATTTTTCATCACATTTTTGCTCTTCCATATTGTTCTTTAGAAAAAGCATATAAAGCCAGTAAACGTATACAAAAAATAAAGAAAGATTATTTTTTGTATAAAAATATACTTTTTTCATCAAAACGTTCTTGGCAGTCTATTCTTTTTTATATAGATACAGAATTAAATAATTCTGTTTTTAAAATATATTTGAGTCTTTTAGAATATAAATTAAGTTTGTGGTTAATTCAGCTTTTTCTAATTTTTTCTTTATTTTTCAAAAAAAATTCAAAATTTGATTTAATTCTACCAAATATTAATGAAAAAAAAAAAAAGAGAAAAATAAACAGAAAATTAGCTTGGATTAGAGCTACTCTAAATGATTTAGAAAGTTGGAGACGTTACTATTTATTTTCTTCTTTTTTATCTTTAGATAAAAAAGAAAAAAATAATTTTTCTTTTTTACAAATGAAAAGTTCTAGATTGACAGCTATAGCTTATGAATCTATAGGTCTTGTACCACGTTCTATAACACGAACTTTTTCAAGATTTAAAGCAGAGTTAACAAATCAATCAAGTTCGCTTGTATTAAAAGAATTTAGGTTAGCAAAATATCAAGCGTTGGCTTCTTTACAGTATATTGGCTGTTTATTTTTTATTCCTTTAGGAGTTTCTTTTTTTTTTCAAAAATGCTTTTTAGAGCCCTGGATTCAAAATTGGTGGAATATTTATCAATCTCAAATTTTTTTGACTTCATTTCAAGAAGAAAAAGCTTTAAAAAAACTTCAAGAAATTGAAGAACTTTTTTGGTTAGATAAAGTAATGACATATTCATCAAACAAAATACAATTGCAAGATTTGACTAAAGAAATTCACCAACAAACAATCGAATTAGTTCAAATTTATAATAATGATAGTATTAAAATTGTTTTACATTTGCTAACTGATCTCATTTGGTTTATTACTTTAAGTTGTTTATTTATTTTAGGAAAAGAACGTCTTGTTATTTTAAATTCTTGGGCTCAAGAATTGTTTTATAGCTTAAGCGATACGATGAAAGCTTTTTTTATTCTTTTATTAACTGATTTATGTATTGGATTTCATTCTCCTCATGGTTGGGAAATTGTAATAAGCTCTTGTTTAGAACATTTTGGATTTGTTCATAATAAACATGTAATTTCGTGTTTTGTTTCAACATTTCCAGTAATTTTAGACACAGTCTTTAAATATTTGATTTTTCGTCATTTAAATCGTATATCGCCTTCCATTGTAGCAACTTATCATACTATGAATGAATAAAAAATTCAAAATTTTAGGTCTTTTTTGTTTACATTAAATAAAATTATTTCATATTAATTTATATTAAAAGTAGAAAATTTTTCTTTATTTATTATTATTGTTATCATAATGGCAGATCTTGTAAAATTGAGTAGTTTAAACAATAAAACTATTCTTAAAAATTATTTGAAATAAATAATCTAACTATGCAAAACAGAAACTTTAATAACTTGATTATCAAATGGGCCATTCGATTAATTTCCATAATGATTATTATAAATACAATATTTTGGTCATCTATTTCAGAAGCCTTTCCTATTTATGCACAACAAGGTTATGAAAATCCACGAGAAGCTACTGGACGTATTGTATGTGCTAATTGTCATTTAGCTAAAAAACCGGTTGATATTGAAGTTCCCCAATCTGTTTTACCAAACACAGTGTTTGAGGCAGTTGTCAAAATTCCTTATGATATGCAAATAAAACAAGTACTTGCTAATGGTAAAAAAGGTTCTTTAAATGTTGGAGCAGTTCTTATTTTACCAGAAGGTTTTGAATTAGCTCCTTCTGATCGAATTCCTCCTGAAATGAAAGAAAAAATTGGTAATCTTTTTTTTCAACCCTATAGTAATGATAAAAAAAATATTTTAGTAATAGGTCCAGTTCCAGGAAAAAAATATAGTGAAATGGTTTTTCCAATTCTCTCTCCAGATCCAGCTACTAACAAAGAAGCTCATTTTTTAAAATATCCAATTTATGTTGGTGGTAATAGAGGGAGAGGACAGATTTATCCTGATGGAAGTAAAAGTAATAATACAGTTTATAATGCTTCAATTACAGGAAAAGTAAGTAAAATTTTTCGTAAAGAAAAGGGTGGGTATGAAATAACAATTGATGATATTTCAGATGGTCATAAAGTTGTTGATATTTCTGCTGCAGGACCAGAACTTATTATTTCAGAAGGTGAGCTTGTGAAAGTAGATCAACCTTTAACTAATAATCCAAATGTAGGTGGGTTTGGTCAAGGTGATGCTGAAGTAGTACTTCAAGATCCATTACGTATTCAAGGTCTTTTATTATTTTTTGGATCAGTTATTTTAGCACAAATATTTTTAGTTCTTAAAAAGAAACAATTTGAAAAAGTACAATTAGCAGAGATGAATTTTTAATTTAAAAAATAGTAAATTAAGCTAATATTAATACTATTTAATAAAAAAATGGAAAAATGGAACATTCATTTTGGTTAATGTTCCATTTTTCCATTTGTTAAAAAAAAATATATAAACTTTTTCGGAGTTTAAATAAACAGTAAAGATTCAATATTTTTATATTCAAAAAAATTATATTTTTTGTTTTGTATTATAAAGATGATCCTAATCCAGAATATGAACCATAAAAAAAGATACCTACTAAACCGATCACAAGGATACCAGCTACAGTACCGATTAGCCACAAAGGAACCCTTCCGGTAGTATTGGCCATTGAATTTACTCCTTTTCAAAATTTTATTAAATAGTTATAACTCAAAACATAAACAGTTACAAATAATGAAAAAAGTCTTTTTTCTCCAGATAAGGTAAAGAATTATTTAAAAAAAATTTTTAATTAAAAAAATAATTAGAAAATAAAACAGCAAGTACAAATATTAGTAATAAACCCCAATAGAGGCTAGTACGATTTAATTCTACACTTTGTTTGTTTGGATTTGGTTGTGTCATAGTTCTAAATTTTTTTTAAGTTTATCTTTGAATAAACTGCATTGCTGATATTGCACCTAAAAAGAAAACTGTAGGTACAGCTAATCCGTGAACGGCTAACCATCTTACGGTAAAAATTGGATAAGTTCTATCTATAGTCATTAATGCCTCCTAAAAGGATTTTGTAAATTCATCAATTTGTTCTAACGAATTAAAACGGCCAGTTATTAGTGGTACTTCTTGTCGGTTTTCTGTGAAATATTCATTTGGACGAGGACTTCCGAACACATCATAAGCCAACCCTGTGCTGACAAATAACCAACCTGCAATAAATAAAGAAGGTATAGTGATGCTATGGATTACCCAATATCTAATACTGGTAATTATATCAGCAAAAGGACGCTCTCCCGTATTTCCAGACATGTTAGCTCCATATATTTTTTTTAAACAAGGGGGAAATCATCCCAAAAATAAGAGGATTAAAAACTTCCTCAAAATTACTTTTAAACCCTGTTAGGTTGTTGTTTTTATACCAAAGGTATTTTTGAAGCATACTAACTTAGTATAGCTAATGTTCTTTTTACGCAGCAAGATAAATTCAAAAAAATTAAATAAGTTAAAACAATAAATTATTAATTTAATTAATAATTATATGAAATAGATGTATTACAATTATATATATAAATATATAAAAATAAATTAACGAAGTTCAAATGCACAATATGTAATATTTACAGATTGGTCTATCCCGAAATAATTATCTACACTAAAAAAAAATAAATTATTTTTTATATTACTTAATTTATTTAAGTTTTTTTTTTTTCAATCTATTTTAAATAGTTTTTGTCAAAATAATATATATATAATAATATATATTAATATTATATTAAGTATAATTTTCATTAATAAAAAAAATTATATATATATATCTTTATATATAAAAAAACCATTTTTATTTGAAAATTTTATATAATAATTTGGTATTTATACTTAATTTTTTTATTGTTATTAGGATTTTTTATGCTTACAATAATTAGTTATTTTCTTTTTTTAATCGGTGCTTTAACATTAGCGTTAGTTTTATTTATTGGGTTAAATAAAATACAACTTATTTAAAAAATAATTTAAAAAAGGTTATTTAAATTTCATTGTATTTCTCAAACTTTTTTTGAGATTCATAGTAAACTACAATACTAACTAAATTAGTTATTATTTCAGTTAATAAAAAAAAAAAAAAAATGGTTGAAGCTTTGTTGTCTGGAATTGTTTTAGGCTTAATTCCTATAACTTTACTTGGATTATTTGTAACTGCGTATCTGCAATATCGACGTGGTGATCAATTAGATCTTTAATTGAAAAGTCAATTTTTGTTTTTAAGTCCTCCCTTTATAGGGAGGTTTTTATTTTATTAAAAAAAAATTCACGCTCTGTAGGATTTGAACCTACGACATTAGGTTTTGGAGACCTACGTTCTACCGAACTGAACTAAAAGCGCTTATTACTTATTAATTAGTATTAATATGAATTATATTTATATTTATATACATAAATATATATATATAAATATATAATACCTTAGAAGGTAGGGATGACAGGATTCGAACCTGCGACATTTTGTACCCAAAACAAACGCGCTACCAAACTGCGCTACATCCCTAAACCTTTTTTATCTATCTGTATTGTACTTTTTTTTTTTTTCTTTGCCTACTTATTTTACTTACTATATATATATATTTTTTTTCTTGAAAAGATAAAAAGAAAAAATATATTAAAAAATTTATTTAAAACAAAAAATTTTTTGTTTATTAATCTAGTTAACATAATTATGTGTAGTATATACTATATATAATATATATAAAAATGCAAATGTTATAAAAAAAAAGGAGTAATTTAAAATGCAAGATGTAAAAACATATCTTTCTACTGCACCTGTTTTAGCTACATTGTGGTTTGGGTTTTTAGCTGGGTTGTTAATTGAAATTAATCGTTTTTTTCCAGATGCTTTAGTTCTTCCATTTTTTTAACATTTAAAGTAAAAAAATGTCAAAGTAAATGACTTTTCATATTAAGTGTTAATTAATTTATTATTTTAATAATATTTTTTTAATAGGTGGTATAAACCTAAAATTTCAAATAGAATTATGGCTAAAAGTAAAGATATAAGAGTCACAATTAATTTAGAATGTATTAATTGTGCTCAAAATGATGAAAAAAGAAAAAAGGGTATTTCTAGATATACTACCCAAAAAAATCGTCGAAATACACCAATTCGATTGGAATTAAAAAAATTTTGTTGTTATTGTAATAAACATACTATTCACAAAGAAATAAAAAAATAAAAATTTAAAGGTTTATAAAATTTAGTTATGAACAAATCTAAAAGATCTTCTCGTAGGCGTATGCCACCCATTAGATCAGGAGAAATAATTGATTATAAAAATATAAGTTTACTTCGTCGATTTGTTAGTGAGCAAGGAAAAATATTATCTAGACGGATGAATAGATTGACTTCAAAGCAACAACGTTTATTAACTATAGCAATTAAACGAGCTCGTGTTTTAGCTTTGTTACCTTTTTTAAATAACGAAAATTAATTTATCATTATTTATTAATATACAGTTTTTTTATTAAACCTCCCCGGAATTTATTTTTTTAATTATCCGGAGAGGTTTTTTTTATTCTGTAATAATATTTTTAATTATTGTCGAAAAACAAAATTTATCTAATATAGCTATTTGAGCTAGAATTTTTCTATTTAAAAGAATTTTTTTTTTATATAAATATTCAATTAATTTATTATAGGAAATTCCATTATCTCTTGCGGCTGCATTAACTCGAGTAATCCATAAACGTCTAAGATTTCTTTTTCGTTTACCTCTATCGCGATGAGATGATGCTAATGCTCTCATTCCTTGTTGATTAGCAGTTCTAAAAAGTTTCGAATGAGTTCCTTGAAATCCAGATGTAAGCGTAAGAATATTTTTACGCCGTTTTCGTGCTACATAACCACGTTTAACTCTAGTCATTGCTGTATATACTCGTTTTAATTATTCAAAAATTTGTGTGTGTGTATTTTTTTATATCAAAACATCGATTTTCAATAAATATTTTTTTATTGCAGTTTGCTTACTATAATCTACAATTTTTATAATAAAAAAGTTTTATTTTATTTTCTTAGATTGCTATAAAAAATTTCTTCGTTTTCTTATGTATAAAAAAAAAATACCAAAAGCATTTGCTACTATAACCTTCCTTAATAATAATTTTTTTAGGTATGATACCTTCTTAGTAATTAAGGGATAGGACCTTTAACTAAGAAAAATTATGCATTCCTTTGTTTCTATAGTTTCTCCTTCAACGAATAGGTCCTTTCTATATACCGAAGCTTGTAATATATAATATATATTGATAATATCAGTTATTTGTATAATTTCTGATTTGAAGCTTTTTTTATTAATGAAACACTAAAAAAAGTTTCAAAAATTGTTTTTTTTATTAATTAACGGCATGTTATTTGAAGGTTCGCTGAATAGCTGACCGTTCAGTTTCGTTTTTACGGTTATATAAGTAATATTATATTATGCAAAAATTTTTTAATAAAATTTCTCGCTTAAGGGATTGAGAATCAGTCGCTACCCTTTGAGAAATGGTTTTCTATCCTAAACTTAAGATGATTGGATTTGCACCAAAGGAAACTATAAATTGTATCTAAACAACAATAGATACTATATCTTTACGTTATTAAAATAAAAAAATTTTTATGCAATTTTGATCTTTAAATTTTTAACGTTTTTGATTTAAACAAGTCGCACATACACTCTAGTACATACTCCTCTACGTTGAGGGCATCCTTTAAGGGCTGGTGATTTTGTTCTATTTTCGATGGGTTGTCTTTTATTTCTAATTAATTGTTGAATAGTAGGCATTGTAACTTATATGCAAAATTTTTTAGTTTGGATAAACCTAACCATAACAAATAAAATTTTTTTGTTTAAAAACTAATTTTTAATAGTAGAATTGTTTTCTATAGCAACTAAGTCTACAATACCATAAAGTTTTGCTTCTTTTGCTGACATAAAAACATCTCTTTCCATATCTTCAGAAATTACCCATAAAGGTTTACCAGTTCTTTGTACATAAACTTTAGTAATACAATCACGAAGTTTCAAAACTTCTTCTGCTTCCATAATACATTCTCCAGCTTGTCCATCATAATAAGAACTAGCAGGTTGATGAATCATAACCCTATTAATAAATATTCAATTTTTTATTTTTTTTATTAAAAAAATAAATGAAACGAACTGTACATGCATTTTTAGTTGCATACAGCTCTATTTTAATTATATATATATATATTTTTTTTTATATTTAAAAATTTATAAATATTATATAATTTAAAACTATCTTTTTTTATTATGATAGCTCTATTGCTAAATAAAGAAAATATTAATTGAGCAATTCCAAAGTTTTTTAATTATTAAAAATTTATTTTTAATTATTAGTTTATAACGCTAGAATAAACTTAAAAAAAATATAATTTATACTTTTTTTTTATTTTTGTATAAAAATATATATGTCATGTTATTTTTACCTTTTTTGGTGCAGACATAAAAAAATCATTGGCACAAAGCGTGAGGTAGTGCTATACGTTTAGTAATTTCTCCTCCTGTTAAAATAAAAGAGCCCATTGAAGCAGCTAATCCCATACAAATTGTATGAACATCAGGTACAACAAATTGCATCGCATCATAAACAGAAATTCCAGCTAAAACAGCACCACCAGGAGAATTTATATATAAGTACATATCTTTACTTTCATCTTCTCCATTAAGGTACATCATAATACCAATAAGTTGATTTGCTATTTCGTCATCTACTTGTTGGCCTAAAAAAAGTAATCTTTCACGATAAAGTCGATTGATTAAGATAATTTTATTATTTTTTTCTTATAAAACTGTACAAGCACTTTTTAAGCGCATACAGCTTAAGTTATTGTAAAAATTAGCTTTTTTTTACAAATTGTAGTTCAATTTTGCTACTTTGCTAATTGAACATTATTTTTTATTTATTGATATATATATTTTTTTCTTAAACAATAAATATTTCTTATTTATAAAATAGTTTTGAATAAAAAATCGTTAGGTTTATGTTCTACTTCATAAAAAATTTCTCTGACTATTATTTGTACATATAAACAAATAATTTTTGAATTTATAAAATTTTAAATATTGTTTATTTAGTTATTATCAAAGAATTGAAAGAAGTTTTAATACTTTATTTATTTTAATTAACCATAGAATTTTATAATGAATTTTTTTAATATAAATTCACGCTTTAAAAATTTGATATATTTTTCAAATTTAAGTGAATAAAAAACAGTTTAGTCTGCAAAAATGACGGATTCTTTCCATATAACTAAAATATTGAATAAGGCGCATTATACGTCAATCCAAACAGCATCTTCTTCTCCTGGGAGACGAAAAGGAACTTTCGGAACACCAATAGGCATTTTTTTTTTCTTCCACAAACAAAATACTCTTCTATAATAAAAAAACGTAAAAATGAAATTCTATTTATTTATTTATTATATATAGTTTTTCTATAAAATAGAATACAATTTTATAAATATAAAAATTTTTTTTATTTATTTGTCTAGTGTCTAGATAGAATAAATAAAAATTGAAGTAAAATAAAAAATGGGACCAATCTCTCCATTGTTATCCTAAACATAGAAATGCTAAACTGTTTGTGCTTACGTTTATTGGTAAAAAATATATTAGTTTTCTTATGTTGCCTTTGGGATGAGTAAAAAAGGGTTGAACTATTTAATTAATAAATTTTAAATGCAAAAAAGTTACATAGCGTCTAATTCTCTTTGAGAAAGGGGTATTTTTATGGGTTTACCTTGGTATCGTGTTCATACAGTTGTGTTAAATGATCCAGGTCGCTTAATCGCTGTTCATTTAATGCATACTGCTTTAGTTTCTGGTTGGGCAGGTTCTATGGCTTTATATGAATTAGCTGTTTTTGATCCTTCTGATCCAGTTCTTGATCCAATGTGGAGACAAGGCATGTTTGTTATACCTTTTATGACTCGTTTAGGAATAACGAAATCCTGGGGGGGTTGGAGTATTACAGGAGAAACTGTTACTAACGCAGGTATCTGGAGTTATGAAGGAGTAGCTGCAGTACATATTGTTTTATCAGGATTACTTTTTTTGGCAGCTATTTGGCATTGGGTGTATTGGGATTTAGAACTGTTTCGTGATGAACGTACAGGTAAGCCTTCTTTAGATTTACCTAAAATTTTTGGAATTCATTTGTTTCTTTCTGGAGTACTTTGTTTTGCTTTTGGAGCATTTCATGTAACTGGTTTATTTGGTCCTGGAATATGGATTTCTGATCCTTATGGATTAACAGGAAAAGTACAACCTGTAGCTCCTGCTTGGGGTGCTGAAGGTTTTGATCCTTTTGTACCTGGAGGAATTGCTTCTCATCATATTGCTGCAGGTATTTTAGGAATATTAGCTGGTTTGTTTCATCTTAGTGTTCGTCCTCCTCAAAGATTATATAAAGGATTACGTATGGGAAATGTTGAAACAGTTTTATCCAGTAGTATTGCAGCTGTTTTTTTTGCTGCTTTTGTTGTTGCGGGAACTATGTGGTACGGTTCTGCAGCAACTCCAATTGAATTATTTGGTCCTACTCGTTACCAATGGGATCAAGGATTTTTTCAGCAAGAAATAGATCGAAGAATTCGCTCTAGTAAAGCAGAAAATTTAAGTTTATCAGAAGCTTGGTCTAAAATTCCTGAAAAATTAGCTTTTTATGATTATATTGGTAATAATCCTGCTAAAGGAGGATTATTTAGAGCTGGAGCGATGGATAATGGAGATGGTATAGCAGTTGGTTGGTTAGGCCATGCAGTTTTTAAAGATAAAGAAGGAAATGAGCTTTTCGTTCGTCGTATGCCTACTTTTTTTGAAACTTTTCCAGTTGTTTTGGTAGATGAACAAGGAATTGTTAGAGCTGATGTTCCATTTAGAAGAGCAGAATCGAAGTATAGTGTTGAACAAGTAGGTGTAACTGTTGAATTTTATGGTGGTGAACTTGATGGGGTTAGTTTTAGTGACCCTGCAACAGTCAAAAAATATGCTAGACGCGCTCAATTAGGTGAAATTTTTGAATTTGATCGTGCTACTTTAAAATCGGATGGTGTTTTTCGAAGTAGTCCAAGAGGTTGGTTTACTTTTGGTCATGCTACATTTGCTCTTCTTTTTTTCTTTGGTCATATTTGGCATGGTGCTAGAACATTGTTTAGAGATGTTTTTGCAGGAATTGATCCTGATTTAGATGCTCAAGTGGAATTTGGAGCGTTTCAGAAATTAGGAGATCCAACAACAAAAAGACAAGTAATATAAAATATATTTTATATCTTTTAAATAAATAAAATTTTTAGTACAGTTTTTTTTTACTAAAAATATTATTTAATTAGTACGAAAGTTATCTGCAAATTATTTACCTAATATACAAATATATGGAAGCATTAGTTTATACATTTTTGTTGGTAGGTACTTTAGGAATCATTTTTTTTGCTATTTTTTTTAGAGAACCACCTAAAGTACCAAGTAAAGGAAAAAAATAAAACGTTAATATTCAATTAGTAATTTAATATTAAATTACTAATTTTGGACTAATGACTTTTTAGTTTAAAAAGTCATTAGTCCAAAATTAGTCTTCATGTTCTTCAAATGGATCTCTAAGTTCATTAGAAGGTTGTCCAAATGCGGTATAAAGAGCATAACCAGTAAAGCTTATAAGTAAACAAGATATGAAGATAGCGACAAAAGTTGCAGTTTCCATTGTTAGGTAGTTCCAAAATAATGGTATATTTTTAATGTATATTTTTTAATATAATAGTACAAAAAGTTAATAAATCTCAACTAATCTGATAAGTTTTATGGCTACACAAATAATTGATGACACTCCTAAAACAAAAGGAAAAAAAAGTGGTATAGGTGATATATTAAAACCATTAAATTCAGAGTATGGAAAAGTGGCTCCTGGTTGGGGAACTACTCCTCTTATGGGTATTATGATGGCTCTTTTTGCAGTTTTTTTAGTTGTTATTTTAGAACTTTATAATTCCTCTGTTTTGTTAGATGGAGTTTCAGTTAGTTGGTAATAAATAAAAATTAAAAAAAATGAATTGCTGCTTTTTTTAGCAGCAATTCATTTTTTTAATTTTAGGTAGTTTAATTGTGTAATTATTAAATTCAAGGATTTTTGAATATGGGTGTGCGTCTTGTGTAAATAAATCTATATTTATAATACAAAATAACTTGTTACTGATATATTAAATATTCAAGAGAATTTTTTTTTGTTAAATGTTTACAAATTTGTTAGCATTTAAAGCACAAAAAATGAAAAAAGTTAAACTATGATTAATTTTTATAAATTTATTAGTTATACTTCGTTATCAATATAAAAAAATTAATTATATGCATTAATCAAATGTATGAAAATGTTTATAAAATATAAAAAATGATAAAAAAAGATTTTCACTCATTCTATCTTTTTTTTAGTCATCGGAGTTTAATAAAAATCTACGGTTTAATACTAATTATTAAGATTTAAACAAGAAAATAAAAAAAAATAAAAAGATTCCTCAAAAAAAAACATATATATAAACTTGAGATAAAAACAAAAATATAAATTTTTTTGTTTAAGCTGTAAGATTATAAATAATCATTTACGGTTTTTCGAGGGGGAACTTTAGTAACCTATCTCAATAAAGTATACGATTGGTTTGAAGAGCGTCTTGAGATTCAAGCGATTGCAGATGATATAACAAGTAAATATGTTCCTCCACATGTTAATATTTTTTATTGTTTAGGAGGTATTACTTTAACTTGTTTTTTAGTTCAAGTAGCTACTGGCTTTGCTATGACTTTTTATTATCGTCCTACTGTAACTGAAGCTTTTTCATCTGTTCAATACATTATGACTGAAGTAAATTTTGGATGGCTTATTCGCTCAGTTCATCGCTGGTCAGCAAGTATGATGGTTTTAATGATGATTTTACATATTTTTCGTGTTTATCTAACAGGAGGTTTTAAAAAACCTCGGGAATTAACTTGGGTTACTGGTGTTATTTTAGCAGTTTTAACTGTATCTTTTGGTGTTACAGGTTATTCTTTACCTTGGGATCAAATTGGTTATTGGGCAGTTAAAATTGTAACTGGTGTACCAGAAGCAATTCCAATAATTGGATCTCCTTTAGTTGAGTTATTACGCGGAAGTGTAAGTGTTGGTCAATCGACATTAACTCGATTTTATAGTTTACATACTTTTGTATTGCCTCTTTTAACTGCAATATTTATGTTAATGCACTTTTTAATGATTCGTAAACAAGGTATTTCAGGTCCGTTATAAATTACGTAAATTTATTACAAAATAAAAAAGTTTAAATACTAATTTCATTGCCATATTTTATGGATTTTTTTTTTCTATTTGAAAGTTCTTTTTAGAGAAATGCTAAAAAAATTTTTTTTAATAGATATTTTATAAAGGAAAATGGATTATGGGAGTGTGTGACTTTATTTAATAATAATTTGAGTTATACAGAAATTATTTAATATCTGTTACATAAAATTTAATAAGATTATGTATTTTTATCCCAATTATTTTTTTTAGTAAAAACTTGGGTTATAATGTTTTTCATTCTAAAATTTTTTTTCTATGATCATTTTTGAATAGTAAAGACTTCGTTAAATCCAATAAATTATTTGGAATATTTCAAAATATATAAGAAAGATAGTATTAAAAATACATTCATTTCTGTTGTGTTTTTTTTTTTTTACTATCGGGGTAAAAAAAAGATCTAATGAAAAAAAAAACAAAATTATTAATAAGTTAAATTTTTTTATAAAAAAAATAAAGACAATTCAAAAAAATGAAAAATTAAACTTGAATTATGAACATAAAGTTTTTTTTGATTAAAAAATTTCATTAATGTTGGAGCCGGATGATATTAAATTATCATGTCCGATTCTTTGGGGGGACTTTTTTAATCTACCTTAATAACAAAAAAACCTGATTTAAGTGATCCTATATTACGAGCTAAATTAGCAAAAGGTATGGGACATAATTATTATGGTGAGCCTGCTTGGCCAAACGATCTTTTATATATTTTTCCAGTAGTTATTTTAGGTACTATTGCGTGTACTGTTGGTTTAGCTGTTTTAGAACCTTCAATGATTGGTGAACCTGCAAATCCTTTTGCAACTCCTTTAGAAATTTTACCAGAATGGTATTTTTTTCCAGTTTTTCAAATACTTCGTACGGTACCTAATAAACTTTTAGGTGTACTTTTAATGGCTGCTGTACCTGCAGGATTATTAACAGTTCCTTTTTTAGAAAATGTTAATAAATTTCAGAATCCTTTTCGTCGTCCAGTAGCTACTACAGTATTTTTAATAGGTACTGTCGTAGCTCTTTGGTTAGGAATTGGAGCTGCTTTACCTATTGATAAATCTTTGACTTTAGGTTTGTTTTAAAATATATATTTTTTTTATAAAACTAGAAATAAGGTTTGAAATTTTTTACTAAAAAGTAAAAAATTTCAAACCTTATTTCTAGTTTTATAAAACGTTTTTCAATCCAATTACCTAAAGATAATTTTTATTTTTAGGTAATTGGATTGAAAAACGTTTTTTTAATGCTTCCAAAACTTGTTCTACTGATTTTTTTCCAAAATTTTTAATTTTAATTAAATCATCTTCACTATAGTGTAATAAATCTGCTATTGTATGCACATTTACTTTTTTAAGACAATTATATGCTCTGGCAGGTAATTCTAGTTGATCAATAAATATATGTTTAAAAGCAACATCTTTGGTCATTTTTTCAATATCCAGTGATACAGATTGAAAAGGAAAATAAGACATATTTGATTCATTTGTTTTTTCTATTCCAAAATTTTTTTCTTTTTTTTCTGAATTAATTAAAGGAATAAATAAATCAATTAAATTTCGAGAAGCTTCATAAAGAGCTTCTTTTGGAGTCAAACTTCCATCAGTCCAGATTTCAAGAAAAAGTATTTCTTTAATTTTTTTCTCACTTTCAAAAGAATGAACACTATAATTTGCATTTCGTATTGGCATAAAAACAGCATCCACTGGAAATAAACCTTCTTGATATTTTTGTAAGTTTTCAATACGATATCCACGATCTTTTTCAATATTTAATTCAATTTCTAATAAAATATCTTTGTTTAAAGTTGCTATATATTGGGCTATTATCATAATCTTAATACAAGAAGGCCCTTTAATATCTTGAGCAGTTATTTTTTTAGGTCCTAAAACTGAAATATATGCTTTTTGAGGTTCAAAAGATTCACTTTTTAAAACAATTTCTTTTAAGTTAATTAATATATCATGAATAGATTCTTGTAAACCTATTATTGTTGAATATTCATGTTTTACTTTTTTTATTTTAGCGTATGTAATAGAAGCTCCTTCAATTTCATTAAGTAACGCTCTACGCATAGCTATTCCAACTGTATTGGCTTGACCTTTTCTAAAAGGTGAAATAGCGAAACGACTATAAAGAAGACGTTTACTTTCTATTTTAGATTCAATACACTTCCACTGTAATGTTTGAGTAGAAACTTTTATTTCATCTTGAATCATATTAATATTTTTTTTTAAATAGTTTTTTTTATTTATACACGTCTTTTTCTAGGTGGTCTACATCCATTATGAGGCATGGGAGTTACGTCACGTACAAAACTAAGTATTATACCACTCCGACGAATTGCTCGTAATGCCGTATCTCTGCCTGGTCCTGGACCACTAATCATAACTTCCGCTTGTTTCATACCTTGATCAATTAATATCCGAATAGCATTTTCTGCAGCGGTTTGAGCGGCAAATGGGGTACTTTTTTTTGTACCTTTAAATCCGCAAGCACCAGCAGAAGACCATGAAACGACTTGCCCTCTAATATCTGTAACAGTTACAATTGTATTATTAAAGCTGGCTTGAATATGAATAACTCCTTTAGGTAACCTACGTTTTCCTTTACGTAAATTAATTTTTTTTACAGATTTTGGCATAATTTACTATATGTATATATTTTATATGTGTTTTTATTTAAACTTTTTTTTTAACCTTGTCTTTGTTTGTGTTTTGGATTAGAACAAACTACCATAATTCGTCTTCGGCGTCGAATTAATCGACAATTTTCACAAATTTTTCGAACAGAAGCGCGGATTTTCATAAATATTTAATCTCTAATTTTTTTTTCTTTAATTTTTTAATTATTTGAAGATTTTGCACGAAGTCTATAAGTTATACGACCTTTAGTTAAATCATAAGGACTTAATTCGACTTTTACTCTATCTCCGGGTAATATTCGAATATAATTTCGTCGGATTTTTCCTGATATATGTGTTAATACTATACATCCATTATCTAAATAAACTCGAAATGTTGCATTAGGAAGTGATTCTATAACAACACCTTCCATATCAATTAATTTTTGTTTCTCCATTAAAAGAAGAATCTCCTTTTTAATAAACCAACATTAATAAAAACGATAGTAAGTAACTATTTTTTTGTAAGATTTTTTATAAAAAATTACCATACATAACATAAAAGTTCGCCCCCAATTTTTTTTTGTCGAGCTTCTCGATCTGTCATAATTCCTCGAGACGTGGAAAGAATTACAATTCCCATTCCACCTAAAACTTTTGGAATTTCTTTATGATTAGAATATATTCTTAATCCTGGTTTACTAATTCGTCTTAAAGTTGTTATATAAGATTTTTTTTTTTTCCCTTGATATTTTAGATTTAAAATTAAAATATCTTTAGTATTTTGTTTATTATCAATAAAGTTATCTATAAAACCTTCTTGAAAAAGAATTTTTGCAATATTTCTAGTTATATTAGTAGCAGGTACTTGAACTGTTTTTATTTTCCCTAAATTTGCATTTCTTATTGAGGTTATCATATTCGCAATTGTATCATTCCCCATAAATACTCCTTAAATTAATTGAAAAATATAAAATAAATATTTTATAAGTCTTTTATTTATTTATAAAAATAAATATTTTATTTATAAAACTTCTGGAGCTAACGAAACTATTTTAGTAAAATTAGATTCTCTTAATTCTCTAGCAATTGGACCAAAAACTCGAGTTCCTTTTGGATTTCCTTCTTGATTAATAACAACTGCTGCATTATCATCAAATTTTATTATGGATCCATTATTTCGTTTAAATTCTTTACACGTACGTACAATTACAGCTCTTACAATTTCGGATTTTTTAATAGGCATATTTGGCACTGCTTCTTTAACAACAGCAATAATAATATCACCAATATTTGCATATTTTCGATTACTCGTTCCTATAACTCGAATGCACATTAGTTTTCGAGCTCCACTATTATCTGCAACATTTAAATAAGTTTGAGGTTGAATCATTTTTTTTTTTTTTTAATCCCCCCCCTAAAATGGATGGATTAGGGAGGGCCAATTTTAATATTTAAAATTTATATAATTAACTAATTAGTAATTTTTTTTATATTTCTTGTTTTTTATTTAAACTAGATGTTGTAATAAATTGAGTACGTATCGGCATTTTATATGCTGCAATTTTCATCGCAGCTCTAGCAATATTTTCAGATACGCCACTAATTTCATAAAGTATTTTTCCAGGTTTAACTACAGCTACCCAATATTCTGGAGATCCTTTACCCGATCCCATTCGTGTTTCTGCAGGTCGAATAGTAATTGGTTTATCAGGAAATATACGAATCCATAATTTACCACCTCGACGAGCGTAGCGAGTTATAGCTCTGCGACCTGCTTCTATTTGTCGAGATGTTATCCAAGAGGGCTCGAGTGCTTGAAGCGGAAATTTGCCAAAACATATAACATTACCTCGAGTAGATATTCCTTTTAAATTTCCACAATGTTGTTTACGAAATTTTGTTCTTTTAGGGTTATAGTCGATTTGATCGCTACTTCAAAACCGGACATGAAATTTTGATTCATCCGGCTCCTCATGAATAAATTTATATAAAATAAAAAAATCCACGGGCGAATATTTACTCTTTAATAATTTTTTATTTGTAATAAATTTAAATTTCTATTTTAAGTTATTTCAAATTTATTTTTGGTTTTTTTCGCCATCCTATCTGATAAATAAAAATACAAAAAAGTTTTTATTATTTATAGATTCCTTCGTTTTTATGATTTTATACATTTTGTTTAGGTTTTTTTTCTATAATTAAGCTTTTTTTTTCTTTTTAATTTTCTTAGTTTTTATTAAAATAAAGCTCTTATTTTTTTGCGTTTTAATACTATAACAAAAACCCTACAATTTTTATGGATTAGTTTTTTTTTTTTTCGCTTCACAAGAAAATTTGTGGAAAGTGTTTTATATTTTCTAATATAAAATCATAAATTATTTTCTAGTATAAACTAGAGTTTCAATTTTGTTTTTTAAGTAACATTTTGAAATAAACGAGTCACACACTAAGCATAGCAATTTTTTTTTTATGTTAAATTTATAATTAAAGTGATTTGATTGAAAAAAATAATTATTCTTCATCTTGAAATATCCAAACTTTGATTCCTAATACTCCGTAAATTGTTTGAGCTGCGTAATAGCAATAATTAATTCGTGCTCTTATTGTTTGTAAAGGAACTCTACCTTCTCGTGCCCATTCAACACGAGCAATTTCAGCTCCATTAAGTCTACCTGCTATTTGTATTTTAATTCCTTTTATATTTCCTTTTTTTGCTAATTCAATGGCTTTTTTCATTGTTCGTCTAAAAGCAACCCTACTTTCTAATTTTAAAGCAATTTTTTTTGCAAGAATTTTTGGTTCTCCGTAGGGTTTGGCAATTTCGATTAAAGTCATTCGGAGTCTTCTATCTTCTGAAGATAATATATTTTGTACATTTAATTTTAATTGTTCAATTCCTTGACCTCGGCTTTCTACTAATAAAGCAGGAAATCCTGTATATATTTCAACTTGAATTAAATCTGTTTTTCTTTTAATTTCAACACGAGCAATTCCTCCATAATTTGAAGAATTTTTTATATGTTTTTGTACATATAATTCAATACAGTCACGTATTTTTTTATCTTCTTCAAAAACTTTAGAATATTTTTTGTTTGCAAACCAATATGAGCGGTGATTTTGTGTTATACCAAGTCTAAAACCAAGTGGGTTTATTTTTTGTCCCATATATATATTTTTTTTTCAAATTATATTAACAAATTTTTTCAATTTTTTTTATTTAGGAAGAATATTCAGTACAATAGTTATATGACAAGTAGGTTTGTGTATAGGATAGCCACGTCCTTGAGCTCTTGGTTGAAATCTTTTAAAAAAAGTTCCTTTATTTACTTGAATTTCACTTATAAATAAGTTTGTTTTACTTAATCCAAAATTATGATTAGCATTTGCAGCTGCAGATGAAAGTAATTGTAATATTGGATTGCATGCTCGATACGGCATAAACTCTAATATCATAAGTGCTTGTTCATAAGAACGACCACGAATTTGACTAACTACTCTTCGTACTTTATGTGGAGACATATGTATATGTTTAGCAACAGCACGGATTTTTTTATTAGAAGTATTAGTTTGCATTAAAAATTATCTCCTAATTAACGACGGGATTTTTTATCATTTTTTGCGTGTCCTCGAAAAGTTCGAGTAGGAGCGAATTCTCCTAATTTGTGACCAACCATACGATCTGTTATATAAATTGGTAAATGTTCTTGTCCATTATGAACAGCTATTGTATGACCAATCATTGTAGGTACAATTGTAGATGCTCGAGACCATGTTATTATTATTTTTTTTTCTTTTTTTAAGTTAAGATTTTCTATTTTTTTTAATAAATGATCAGCTACAAAAGGACCTTTTTTTATTGAACGTGTCATTGCCAACTATCCTTTATTTTTCTTTCTTTTTTTAGCTTAGCTATTTTTACGACGACGAAGAATAAGAGTATCGCTATATTTATTATTTTTTCTACTTCTTTTTCCAAGTGCAGGATGACCCCAAGGAGTTAATGGTTTTTTTCTACCAATGGGTGCTCTACCTTCTCCACCACCGTGAGGGTGATCTATAGGATTCATAACTACTCCTCTAACTTTTGGTCGTTTACCTAACCAACGTTTTGACCCTGCTTTACCTATTCTTAAATTATTTACATCAACATTTCCAATTTGTCCTATTGTTGCTAAACATTTTTGAGAGATTAATCTAATTTCTCCTGAAGGTAAGCGTAGTGTAACTAACTGTCCTTCTTTTGCAATAATTTTTGCTACAGTTCCGGCTGCTCTTACTAATTGTCCACCTTTTCCAGGTGTTATTTCAATATTGTGAATAGCAGTACCTAATGGCATATTGGTTGAAGTAGATTTTAAATTTTTTATATTAAAATCTCTTCCCAAACTGTACAAGCTTTTTTCAAGCATACAGCTTTTCTAGACGTTTTAAAAAATTTAGTTTTTTACCGTCCTTGGTTTTTTACGTCCTTGGTTTTTTCCATCATCTGGCTTATGATATTCATTTAGCATCAGAAAGGATGACTTTATTTATTTACGCTTTAAATATTTTATATAACTTAGGAAGCATAATTAGTTTCTTTTTTTTTTTTTAAATTTGTCTTTGACCTACAAATCATAATAAAAGTAACTTTTTATTATTATAAATTTGTTTGAATAAAATTGTTTCCTATTTTATATATTACTTTAATGCTTTAAAAAATTTTCCATATTATAATATCTTTGAAGTTTTTTTATTTTATATATTAAAAACCTTTTTCACTTGCCTAT